CTCCCCAAGTAGGGTTCGAACCTACGACTAATCGGTTAACAGCCGACCGCTCTACCACTGAGCTACTGAGGAACAACGGAGAATGAAATATCTATTTTTTTTGATGCTCCCTATTTTTCGGCAATAAATAGGATAACCCTTTACCCCAAGTTTGTCAACACCAAAAAGATCTGTATACTACGATCAAACCATAGCGGGTATAGTTTAGTGGTAAAAGTGCGATTCGTCCCGTCATAAATTAACATAGGTGCCAAAATCATAGTGCACCTATGTTAATTTATAAACTATATTTCTATTTAGGTTCAGAACCTCTCCTATGAATACCTTGGTTTATGTTATGTAAGGAGTTGTATACATTCTCGTAATTTAGATCTGGAATGATGAAAGAAACACTTCTTTCAATTCCATCAAGATGGCGAAACAGGATGTTTTAAGGTCTAGATGAATCTGGAAAGATTCATCTTTTTGAATATCAATCAAAGATCCATGGATAACAAGAAGTTTTTCTTCTTTTTTTTTTCATCGTAACTAAATCTTCAACTTATGTAAAAAGAAAAGTTGGAGTCGAATAGCTAGGGAACGGTGACTTCGGTTTACTTGGGTCACTGGCATTTCGTTCGAGCTCGGTGGAATTTGTTTTCCTGTAGGATCGTTTTCAATAAAAATAGGGAACGAAGTAACTAGAAAGATCCAACGATCAATTCAAATTATAATTTGAATTGATCGTTGGATCTTTCTATAAGGATCATCTATAAAGTAAGTAGGTATTCTTTTTTAAGGTCCCCTACAATGGGGAGGAAAAAGAGAGAAAGAATAAAACAAACTAACATAGATGTTATGGGACCCTTTTGATTTGATAATAAATAGAATCGAAGGGTAAAAAGGAAGGAGAGGATAAAAGGAAGGATCTTCTGAGAATACCCTTCCCTTTGCTCACGTTTCTATATCTCTCCCATGGAGGAGCCGAATGAAATGAAATTTTTATGTTCGGTTCTGAATTAGAGGCGTTTATCCACGTCGACTATAACCCCTAGCCTTCCAAGCTAACGATGCGGGTTCGATTCCCGCTACCCGCTACCGGCTCATAAGATAAAATCTATCATAAAAACGGATATGTTGATTTACGTATGACTTCTTTTTTCTTTCTTCGGCAAACCCCATCCTGGATAGATAGATTTGTACCCGAGAAAAAACATCGGAATAGTGGAAAAGAAAGAGCGTCCATCGTCTAATGGATAGGACAGAGGTCTTCTAAACCTTAGGTATAGGTTCAAATCCTATTGGACGTAAACGATTGAGTTTAAAATTGGGCTTGGCCATTTACTCCTTTTTTTGTTCTCAAGTAGAAAAAGTTTGGTATTTTCCTGAATAGCTTCTTTCAAAAGAGCTTCTGCTTGTTCCGTAAATGTTCCAGTATAACGTATAATTTCCCCGAATTGGGTATTTTTTAATAAATAGCTGCGCAACTCGCCAATAAATTTTCTAACTTGTGTTATCTCTAATACATCTAAATATCCATTCGTTCCAGTATAAATCATAGCTATTTGTTCTTCCACTGTCAAAGGATCCGCTTGAGATTGTTTGAGCAACTCGCGTAATCGTTGGCCTCTTCCCAATTGATCTTGAGTAGCTTTATCAAGATCAGAAGCAAATTGTGCAAAGGCTTCTAACTCTGCAAGTTGGGCTAACTCCAATTTCAAATTTCCAGCTACTTTTTTCATTGCTTTCCTCTGAGCGGCGGATCCTACTCTTGATACGGAAATGCCTACATTAATAGCAGGTTTTATTCCTGCATTGAATAGATCGGCCGATAAGAAGATTTGTCCATCAGTAATGGAAATTACATTAGTGGGAATATATGCCGAAACATCTCCAGCTTGGGTCTCCACTATAGGTAGAGCAGTTAAACTGCCCCCACCTAGCTGAGAATTTAATTTAGCTGCCCTTTCCAAGAGACGGGCATGCAAGTAAAAAACATCTCCCGGATAAGCTTCTCGGCCGGGTGGTCTTCTTAATAGAAGAGACATTTGTCGATAAGCTTGTGCTTGTTTGGAGAGATCATCATAAATGATTGATGTATGTTGTTCTTTATACATGAAGTATTCGGCTAAAGCTGCTCCCGTGTAAGGAGCAAGATATTGTAACGTAGCGGGAGAATCGGCAGTTTCCGCTACCACAATTGTGTATTCCATTGCGCCACATTCTCGGAAAGTATTAACCATCTGAGCCACGGAAGAAGCTTTTTGACCAATAGCTACATATACACATATTACATTTTGATCCTTTTGATTGATAATTGTATCTGTAGCTACTGCTGTTTTGCCGGTCTGTCTGTCTCCAATAATCAATTCTCGTTGACCGCGTCCTATAGGGATCATGGAATCAATAGCAATAAGACCCGTTTGAAGAGGTTCATATACAGAACGTCTCGAAATAATACCTGGAGCGGGGGATTCAATCAATCGAAATTCAGAAGCCGAAATTTTATCTTTACCGTCAATAGGTTGAGCTAGCGCATTTACAACACGACCCAGATAAGCTTCACTTACCGGTATCTGAGCTATTTTTCCTGTTGCTTTGACGGAACTGCCTTCTTGTATCATCAAGCCATCACCCATTAATACAGCTCCAACATTATTTGATTCTAAATTTAGGGCAATCCCTACTGTACTATCTGCAAATTTGGAATTGAAATAGTGGTCCGCCCGATGAATCGGATCCTACAATATCTCGAAGAGTAGACAACTAAGATCTAGACCTCCGTTTTTTTTGTTTCCATTTTCCTTTTCACAGAGCTTAGAGTAACCTACCTTTACGAATTGCTGAAGTTAATTTTTTGAGGATACATCGAATCGAAGTTATAGAATCATCATTGGCTGGAATTGGAATATCCACAAGATCTGGATCACAATCTGTATCAACTAAGCAAATTGTTGGAATACCCAAAGTTATACATTCCTCGATAGCAGTGTATTGTTTTTTTTGATCAACAATTATGACAATATCGGGCAAACTTGTCATGTATCTAAGTCCGCCTAAATATTTTTGCAATTGGTCCAATTGTCTCCTGAGCCTTGCCGCTTCTTTCTTTGTAAATTGGCTAAATCCCCCAGTATTTTGCTTTTTCTTCAAATCTTTCAACTTTTTAAGTTTCATTTTTGTAGTGGACCAGTTAGTTAACATACCACCGAGCCATTTTTGATTAACGTAATGGCATCGAGCCCTTAAAGCGGCTGATTCAGCAGCATCGGCTGCTGGATTTTTTGTACCCACTATCAGAAATTGTTTTCCTTTACCTGCTGCATCAAACACCAAATTACAGGCTTCTGATAAAAAACGAGCAGTTTGAGTCAGATTGATAATATGAAGATTTCTGCGCTCTGTAAAAATGTAAGGTGCCATTTTAGGGTTCCATTTTCTAGCTTTATGACCGAGATGAACTCCTGCTTTCATCATCTCTTCCAATTTGATGTTCCAAGAAATTTTCGTCATTTTCTCGTATTTATTTCCTTTTTTTTTTTCAAAATAACGAAATACCATTTCATTTTATCTCCTTTTTATAGGATGGATGTAATTCTAATAAGAAATGCATCCATTTCTTATTAGAATTACTTTTTTACTAGTTGTCTCCATTATATTATTTCGATATATATAATATACAGTCCATGTTCTTAATGGAAAAAAACAGATAATTTTTTATGATGAAATAAAGGATCTTTCAACTTGTTGCTAAATAACTTGTGATTTCCTGTTCTCGGATCAAAATTGATCCGTTTCCCAAAACGGTTGAAGCCAGTACCCACGGGTATCACGCCCCCGAGAATAACATTTTGCTTCAAGCCTTTCAACCAATCGATACGACCTTGAAGAGCAGCTTTAGCCAAAACCCGAACAGTTACTTGAAAACTCGCTTCTGATAGAAAACTTTGAGTATTCAAAGATGCCTTTGTTATTCCCAATAAAATGATGCGATAGTCGATTGCCTCCTCTAGGGCACGATTCATTCGTTGTGCTCGTGATAATCCAACGAGTTCCCCAGGTAAAAAAACATGGCCCATTCCATATTCAAAATTTTGATTTTCCGAATTTTCCACAATTAAAACTTTTGATGTCATTTGGCGTACAATAATTTCTATATGCTTATCAGAAATTTGTACTCCTTGGGATCGGTAAACCCTTTGAATTTGATTGACTAACTGAATCTGACTCTGCTCCATAGTTATCCTAGCACTGATGAACGATCCCCAAAGTCTTCCAAGAATTTGTTCCATGTCTCTGTTCCAATTTTGAACATTTTTTTTTAGATTTTTCGATACTGAATTAGTTGAACGGGCTTCTGGCAATTGTTCAATTTTAGGAAGACCTTGAATTATATCATCGGTTTTTAATCTTTCATATAACAAAGTTATCAACGTATCTCCTTCGTAAATAATTTCCCCATAACGACTATGAACAGTTGCTCCTCCAGTACCCAAATAGGGTTTAGCCAATCTTATTACTAAAGATTCCTCATGAACGGCTATAATTTGACCGGATTTAGGGAATGGTTCATCTCCGGATATATATTCACTTTCACAAATAAATTGTCCAAGGCTAACTACTGGAAATGTGTTTTCAGTAAAATATGATAGGGAGGAACACCAATCAGAATTAAACAAATTGGAAATGATGTTCCTACATGGATCGAATTTATAAATTCCTGCATTTTCATCCATAAAATAGCATTTGGGTGCTTGAAAAGTATGAAAGTAGTTGTCAGAAATCAAACGTTTCTTTAGCATAACTTTATTATAAGTTATGAAATGGGAGTATGAAAAACGCTTAGCAATAGTATGTAAATGACCCAAGAGACCCGACAATTCGGTGACTTTTATAATCCGATTATCTCGAATTGATTTCTTTACCGTATCAAAACTTTTGTTTTCATTGGATATAGCGATTTGTAAATAGTCAGATGGCGACAAAACCATAAAAGATTTACCTTTTTTGTTTTGATTGGATAATGAGTGAATAGTGCCTTCATGTTTATTCAGTAATTTACTTTTATCATCGGAACAAGAAGGATTAGTGTAGTCTAATCTGTTATGAAACATGAATTGGGAACTCGTTATATTATCCTTTTTTGCTCTATTAAAAAGAGGGCGTTTCTTCAAGCTAATTTGAAGCATACGGATAACCTTTTTATTTGTTCTTACTGAGATAATAGAAGCATAAGCCCTGTTTATTCTATTTTCAATATAATTTGATTTTTCACAAATTGAATGACCCCCGAGGGCCCCCCGGGGACCTTCTGAACTGTCAATTCTGTATTGGGGGTCATTCAATACAGCAAAAACGTTATTTCTCTGTAACATGCCTTTTCTTTTTCTGGGTATTCTAAGAATCAAATCAGGACAAGAGATTGTTCGCTTTCCCCATTCTTTATCACACCGCAACGGGACGATGAATCGATTTGTTTCTTTTTTTCGTTTTACTACGGTGGTTTTCTTTCTTGCTTTCACTTTAGAATTAGAATCTTCAGAAAGAATGCTGGGATAGATATAGATAGAGTCCCTATGTTTGTTGGATATCATCCGATCAGTTTGGAAATAACTTAAGATTTGTTCTTTTTTTTCTTCTTCAGAGCGGTTTGAATCAACCGATTCGTGGATCGTTTGATCCACTGAACATTTTGAAAGTCGTTTGTCAAAAAGAAGTTGAACATCCACTTGATCTTGATCTTTATGAAATGAAAAAGGTACTACAACAGATCCGTACATACCTCCTGATAATATCCAGAAATGAGTTGTCTTTCGTATGAAGTGAACATTACTATCATTTATGGGGGCATGACACACATGGGTACTCCAATGCATTTCTCCCTTTAGATCAGAATATATATGTTTCTTAACTGTTTCTTTGAAAGGAGAGGTTATAGCACGAACCTCGGCAATAACTTGTTCCGATTCCACATATTGATCATTCCGAACCAAAAGTAAACTTTGTGATGGAATGGCCAAATTTTGTACTTTATCGTGATCATCAACAAGAGTGACGGATAGGTTACTATAACATATATAAGCAGGATGCCCATGACGCGTACGTGTAGGAAAAATCAAATTTTCATTCAATTTGATTTTTCCATTGAAAGGGGCTCGTACTTGTTCTGTAATATCGCCTGTAAACACCCCGCCAGTATGAAAAGTCCTTAGTGTTAGTTGAGTTCCTGGTTCTCCTATTGATTGACCTGCAATAATACCAACTGCTTCTCCTAATTCAATCAAGTTATCGTGAGTAGTACTCCCACCATAACATAGTTGACAAATCGAGGATATATTCTTACAAGTAAAGGGGGTTCGTATATATATATATGTTGGTTGTGTTTGGAAGTTTCGTAATTGATCGGCAAGTTTAGCCCCAATACCTTGATTACGCGTGGCAATGCATCTTCCATTTATATATATATCGTCTGCTAACACACGGCCAATTAGTGTTTGTGTCTGTAGAACAATTTTATTTTTTATCTTTTCTCGACCTCGACTGAGACTTACCAAAATACCTTGGATAGTGCCACAATCTGCTCTACGTACAACGATGTGTTGAACTACTTCTACAAGTCTACGCGTAAGGTATCCAGCATCTGCTGTTCGTACGGCAGTATCCACAACTCCTTTACGAGCGCCATAACAGGAAATAATATATTCTGTTAAAGAGAGTCCTTCGCGAAAATTCCTTTGAATGGGTAAATCAATTATTTTTCCTTGAGGATCTGACACTAATCCTCTCATACCTACTAATTGGTGAACTTGAGATGTACTCCCTCTAGCTCCTGAGAAGGACATCATATGTACAGGATTAAAAGGGTCAGTTCTCCTAAAATGGGGATTCATTTCTTGTCTCAAATATTCACTTGTAGCATGCCATATCTCAATTAATTGACGTAGTTTTTCTACTGCATGTACATTACCGTAATAATGATCTTTTTCCGAAACAAAATCCTGTTGCTCTGCATCTTGAACAAGCCATCCTTTGGATGGTGCTGTTAAAAGATCATCAATTCCTAGTGAAATAGCTGCATCAGTAGCTTGTTGGAATCCTGAAGTCTTGAGTTGATCCAATATATGTGATGTATATGTCATTCCAAAATGATTTATGAATCTTCTAATAAGCCGTTTCATTACAGTTCTATCCATCACTTTATTATAAAAGGGCACTTTGAACAAAGGTTTTGTCATAAGAAAAAACCTCCTATTTTTCTTTTTGTGATTGGGTTTCAGCAATGAGTTCAAGCCGGAACGGAAGGAAGGCTTCCTCGATCTCTATCTCTGCATGAATGAAATGAAAGGATTACTAACAAAATTAGATTCTGATAACTTGTAACAACATCTCTTGTCTGACATAAGCCCACAAGCCTTTCATGGCTTCTTCTATTTCTCGATTGAAACGAGCACGACCAACAGTTGTTCGGATGTATATATTCTTAATTTCTCCCGGTATACCCTTTCTTATTCGATAATCTTCGTAGATTTCGTAGAAGGTGCCCAAAGATTCATATTGAACCTCGATAGGAGCTTCCCGATTTACCGAGTTAATAATAGGGATATCTGTCCCCAGATCTGGACCCCTCCCCCACCGGAGCCATAAAGGACTGTCTAAGTCAATTCGTTTATGTTGATAAGCCCCGAGCGCATCCTCATAACTGGAAAACGAAGGCGAAACAATCTTTTCTTTTGAGTTATATGGATGGTATCTATTCCCATAAATGCCTTGATTATTTTCAAGGGTTGATCTATAAAGTCCGAGAAGCATATCTTGAGTTGGTACACAAAGGGAATCTCCGTTAGCAGGAGACAAGAGATTTAGATGAGAAAACATAAGTAAACGAGCTTCCGCTTGAGCTTCCAGAGATAGAGGTACATGGACAGCCATCTGATCTCCGTCAAAGTCTGCATTAAATCCTGCACAAACCAATGGATGTAAACGAATAGCGCGCCCTTCTATTAAAATAGGTTGAAACGCTTGTATTCCTAATCTGTGTAAGGTAGGCGCTCGATTTAACAATACGGGATATCCTCGCAAAACCTCTTTAAGTACACTCCATATAACGGGCGCCCTATCTCGAATCAGACTTTTAGCAGCTCTTAGGTTCGGAGCAATACGTCGTTCAATTAGACTACGAATTAAAAATGCTTGAAAAAGCTCTATTGCTATTTCAAGAGGTAATCCACATTGATACAATGAAAGAAGGGGGCCCACTACAATGACAGAACGACCTGAATAATCGACTCGTTTTCCAAGTAAATTTTCACGAAATCTTCCTTCTTTGCCTTGGATCAAATCTGAGAACGATTTATAGGGCCTATCACGACTGTCTGTTACTGGCTGTCCACCGATGCCGTTATCCAAAACGGCATCTACAGATTCTTGGATCAATCTTTTTTGACCATTTACACAGTCTGGCATTGGCACATATATACTTGCCAGGAATTTAGTAAGAGTACAGTTTCGGAGGATAAGTTTTCGATAGAGCTCATTTAGATCTGAAGTAATAAGACCGCCCTCATCTAATCGAAACATTGGCCTCAGTTCGGGAGGAAGAACTGGTAATAGGCATAAAACCATCCATTCTGGTTCGATATTTGTTCGAATAAAGTGTTTAGTTAATTTCATGCGTCTAACCAAAAAATCCTTTCTTCTTCGAATCTTATATTTTTCCCAATCCTTTTTAGGGACCTCTTCTTCAGGAACCTCTTCTTCATTAGGGACCTCTTCTTCATAAATAAGATCCTCCTCAAAAAGATCTTCTTTCTCTTCAGTCCACTCTTTTTCCCATATATTTAGAAGCGATTCTAGATCCTCTTTTTCCTCTTCTTCATTAGGAACCTCTTCTTCATAAAACGGGTCCTTCTTCTCAGGAGGCTTATAACAAAGTGTTTCGATTTTCATAATAATATTCTCTCTAGATGGTACAGCATCCAATTTCACCCATTCCATATATGAACGATCTAGAATAATTTGCAGATCCAGACCAGCTAGTTTTTCTCCTATAGCTTTTCCCCCAGTGGTTATTTCTCTTTCTATGAATTCTCTAAGGCTCCACCAGGAAATATACTTCTGAATAATATCAGTCCAGTATTGATCCTCATATTTGAATGGACCGCCTCGAACTCGCAATAAAGTTGGTTTGTTAGCTACAGCCCTAGTAATACAATAATTTGGATAGGTTATTCTAGAGCCCCCCCTAAGAATCGGACGTGAGAGTTTACTCTCATCCGGCTCAAGTAGCTCGATAAGTTATTCTGCAAAACAAAAAGGGCTTTCTGCTCTGTAGAAAAACTAAAAGCTACTCTTTGCTCAAGTTCCCATTTCATTTGAGTATTCGTTTACGATTCGTATTACGACATAAATACGGAATTATTGAGCAGTCTCCCCCCTTTTGAACGATACATTTCTTTGTGAAATGATCTTCAATTCATTTGAAACTCCTAAGGGATTTACTTGTCTTTATCTCGTTCTATTTGATCCTGTAGGTTATTTATTTACTTCGATGGCTACAATCCTATTTAAAGTTTATGTGCGATGAATAGACTCCTATAGCCATATCTTCCCTTCGTATATATAGAATGGAATATCTCAAAAAATCAATCAAAATGAAAGAGAATCAATTTTTTGAGATATTCCATTCTATATATACGAAAGAAAAGAAGTGTTTTCACGAAGTCCTATTAGCAATTCAATATAAAAAACCCTAGACTAATTCCTTTTTATCAACATCTTTTCAAGATGCTTCTTTCAATTCTGAGTTTCATGCTACTCTTCCCGAGGGACGTGTCAGAGCAAAGTGCATCCCGATGAGATTGAATAGGATGACAGTATGAATCTGTAGAATTGGAACTTGCGATCAAGTCACACATCGCAATATACTAGGCCTTCTAAATCTTTACGAGTTAGATCTAATAGATTCGCGATATAACTGGGACGTCGTTGAAAATACCAGATATGAACCACCGGACATGCCAGTTTAATGTATCCCATTCGATATCTTCGAATTCGAGAATCCGTAAGTTCAACTCCACATCGTTTGCAAAATTTGGAGCCTTCCTTCTCAATTACTTTTGGTTTTCCACAAGCGCAAACTCCACTTTTTTTAGGCCCAAAAATTCTTTCACGGAACGATCCATCTCTTTCTGGTTGATCAGTTTCAAAATCTAAAGTGCCATGGTTAGTAACCTCTCCGACTCTTTCCCCATTAGGTAAAATTCTTTCGGACCAAGCACGAATCTGTTCGGGAGAAGCCAATCCAATTCGAAGTTGTTGATGTTTATCTTGGTCAATCATAAAAGTTTTTCTTTATTTTGATTAAATTTCTTTTCTATCTATCTGAAAGTCTTTCTCAGATATAATAGCATGATTCAATTCTAGGGCTAAAGATCGTAGTTCCCGAATAAGCAATCGGAAAGATTCTGGAGTAGTGTCTGGTTTAGGTATCGGTTCTCCAGTAAGAATGGCGCCAAGTATTTTTTTACGGCCATCAATATGGTCAGATTTAAGAGTAAGTATCTCGTGTAATATATAAGCAACACCAAACCCTTCTAGGGCCCAAACTTCCATTTCTCCTACTCGTTGCCCTCCTCGTCTGGATTTTCCTTTAAGAGGTTGTTGTGTAACCCGTGCATAAGGTCCACTGGAACGTGCATGGATTTTGTCATCAACTTGGTGGCATAATTTTAACATATAAGCTATTCCTATTGTAACAGGTTGTTCAAAAATATCCCCTGTTCTTCCATCGATTAATCTATGTTTTCCAGGATGATCAGGTTCAAATACCCATGGATTAGCTGTTCGCTCACTAGCTTTATAAAGTTCAGAAAACACTAGTTTTCTCGAAGCCTCTTGCTCGTACTTTTCGTCAAAAGGCGCTATTCTATAATGTTTGTTCATCAGTTTTCCCGCTAAACCCAACAAACATTCGAAGATCTGCCCTACATTCATTCGTGAGGGTACCCCTAATGGATTTAATACCATATCCACTGGTGTTCCATTTTGCAAATACGGCATATCTTGTCTGGGCAAAACGATTGAAATAATACCTTTATTCCCGTGCCTTCCAGCTACTTTATCACCCACTTTTATCTCACGTTTTTTTAATAAATATACATGAACTTCTTCTATATAATCGCCGTAGTTATCTATTTTACGAATCCATCTCACATCGATAACCCGGCCTCTTACACCTACCGGTACTTTAAGACTATTTTCTCTTGCATTTGAGACCTCAATACCGAAGAGGGCTTGTAAGAATCTTTTTTCTGGAGTATATAATGATTCCTTGGCTGTTTGAGGCGTTAATTTACCAACTAAAACATCACCTGTTTCTATCCAAGATCCTAGCTTTACAAGACCGTTTTCGTCCAAATGACGGAGTGCATGAGCATTTAATTGAGGTATTTTTTTAGTGATTATCTCGGGGCCCTCGCTCGTCATATAGACTCCAATTTCATATCTTACGATCTGGAAAGAAGTATAAATATCTTCGTATACCAGGCGTTCACTAATAAGTACTGCGTCTTCAAAATTGTATCCCTCCCATGGCATATAAGCAACTAAGATGTTTTTTCCCAAAGAAAGCTCCCCTCCTACCGTAGCCGCACCGTCTGCCAGAATTTGTCCTTTCTTTACACATTGCCCTTTACGAATTCGAGGTTTTTGATTTATACAAGTATTGCTATTGGAACGTTGATATAGGGCCAATTCTGTTGAAGCGATATTTCCAGCATCAATATACTTGATGCTTCCTTTTTGTGTGGCTATAGCTACACTTCCTGAATCTAGGGCTACTTGACCCTCTAACCCAGTTCCGACAATGCACTTCTCGGGTTGAAAAGATGCAACTGCTTGACGCTGCATATTGGAACCCATTAAAGCACGATTTGCGTCATTATGTTCAAGAAAAGGAACAAGGCAAACTCCAACGGAAAAATATTGGGAAGGAAAAATACTTCTAAAATGGATTTGCTCCCATGCAAGAACTAAAAATTCTTGTCGATATTGAGCTGGAGTAAATTGTTCTTCTTTAATACCATGATTTAACGCCAAATAATTACCTGTAGCTATCCGATAGTATTCGTCTTCTCCAGGTAATAGGGAAACCATATGTTCTTCTTTTGATCTCTCGGATATCTTATAGAATGGACTCTGTAACGCGTCGTAATGACCAAGTGTTGCATAAATAGATAACGATGCAACAAGTCCAGCATTCATTCCTTCAGACGTCGTAATTGGACAAATACGTCCATAATGACTAGGATGTATATCCCGTATCCGAAAAGTAGCAGTTCGAGGTGTTAACCCTCCAGGGCCCAAATAACTCAATTTTCGGCTATGAACTATTTCTGCCAGTGGATTAGTTTGATCCAAAAACTGCGATAAGGGGTGTAAACCAAAAAAATCTTGAAAAGTTTTTGTTAATGGTTTTGAAGTTACTAAGTCCTTAGGAGCTCGTTTAGTTAATGATCTCATTAAAATTATCGTTCTGTTCACTGCGTTTTCCAAAAGCACTAGAGCTAATTTAAATTGGTTTTGTAATAAATCTGCTACAGAACGTATACGTTTATTTTCAAGATGATCTATATCATCGAATGTACCCGTTCCAAATTTAACTCTGATAAGATAATCCACAGCAGCCAATACATCTTGTGGTAATAGAAATATCTCGGTCTCCGGTATATTAAGATTCAGTTTCTTGTTCAGATTTCGCCTACCAATCTTTCCCAATTCACACTTTTGTTGGAAAAACTTCTCTTGTAATTCTTGACATATAGATTCGGTAAATATCAAATCGTCCTTGTTTGTTTCTTCTTTATCGGCATTAAATATCAAACCGTCATTGTTTGTTTCTTCTTCATCGTCACTGTCCTCTACCTCATTGTCGCTTAAGTATAGTTTTTTAAAAAATTGAAAAATGGCATCTTCCTTCCTCATAGCTTCTAACTTGAGATATGCCTCGTATTCATTACTTCCATGACAAGAAAAGAGGTATCTATTGAGATAGGGAGCATTGTACAGAATATCTTTGAAATTTAAACCCATAGCCAATAATAGAAGTAGAATAGATATTTTTTTTTTTCTTACATAAACCCATATCCTTCCTTTTTTACCGATCTCTAATTTTAATCTTCCTCCCCAATCTGATATTATAGTACCAGTATAAAGAATTTCGTTATTTTTTTTTTTTGAACTGTAATAAATACCGGGACTTCTTAATATTTGATTGACCAGGACTCTGTAATTTCCATTTATTACAAAAAATCCTTTTGAACTCATTAAAGGAATTTGTCCAAGAAATACATCTTGCTCGTATATCTTTTGAGATTTTGTTTGAATCAACTTTGCTGGTACACATAATTGAGAGAAATATGTAAGGGATTGGTATACAGCATCTCTCTCTTTAATGGTAGGTTTTTTTAATTTATATAAATTCCCAGATAGACTGAATTCTATTTTTCCGTCTGGATTCTCAATTTTTGGAAACTTCTGTAGTTCCTCTATTAAGCCTTGATCGATGAAACGACAAAATCCCTCAAATTGTATTTTACCAAATTCGGGGATTGTAAATGTTCCCTTATTTCCATCTAATTGCATTGGAAGTTTACCATTCATTAAATTAATTAAAAACTAATTTTTGTTATTTCTTTCTTATTGATCCATATGAATCAATCTGACAGGAATTGAGATGTATACTTCGTTCACTATATCCCATGTAATTCTACTCGTATCCAGATAGATCATTCTAAAATGATAATAAAAAAGATGTCTCTTGAGACTTTCATCCATGATGGAGCTATGAACAACTGAATCGAGCCTTTTCTTAAGTATAAGTATTATAAATGGGTCTATTACTTATCGATTTTGTTCGATAAATGTTCTATTCCCAATGATGTTCTCAAATGTGACCAGGATGAATCATTAGATGGAGTATGGAGACTGAATGAAGGGAGAAGAACAATATCCAATTCCATTTTTTCCTTTATAGTTGACTTAAGCAAGAGTTTATATTATACTTCAATTGATAAACAAATGAAAGAGTGAAGTGAATCTATATCCACTCCACATTGGGCTGGCTGGCGACATGGCCAAGCGGTAAGGCAGGAGACTGCAAATCTTCCATCCCCAGTTCAAATCTGGGTGTCGCCTATTCAATATTCAAATTTGCCATATGGGCATTAGTTTGGCAACATGAAAAAGCAAAATTCATTGTAAACCTTCTATCCAGCCGGGCCTATACGACATGCATGATTGATGGCGCAACTGCCAATTCGGCATAAGGCAAAACCTAGGGGACTCCTAATCTTCTACCTCGATTCAAATCCGAGTGCAACCTCTGTTAGAGTAGAGAGTGAGTAGAGTAAAAAGAAAATAACTGAAATATGTTCACCCACCTCTTCTTTCTGTTTACATAACGGTACGGTGTATTTGGAGATACATAAAAAAATGTTACTAGCCCCAATTTTTTGTTGGCATAGTTCCTAACTCAACTCATAGAGTTAAATACAAGAATGCCTTTTGCTTTCTCATTCTATACGAATGAGAAGGTAGAGCATTTGACCCACAAACGACCCGCAAACAAATATTGTATTTTTCCATCAAATCCTCTTAATTTCGATGGAATTTCAGGTTTGCTTTCAAAATATCGCTCAAATTTCAAAATCAGAATAGCTCGTATATTATATTAATAACTCGACTCGATAGGCCAGGTGCACTTACTTCTCCTTCTTCTATACTTCTTTTGATCTAGAAGAATTAGGGTGCAAAATGTATAATGCTTTGGCTTCGGTAGTATCGCATTTAGCTTCCATAAGGAAGAGGACAAAAACGTAAATTATTGCTCATCCTATCCTATAGTAGCAAAATATTATTAAAGTATAGGTAGCGATAGACCCTTATCATTTCATATTATATATTATATCATATGAAATGATAAGCCTAACACTGGATTATATTATAACCATTTTTTTTAATAGGCAGTCATTTAAGAACCTTTACAGGAGCCCTTTATCGGGCTTGAACCGATGACTTACGCCTTACCATGGCGTTACTCTACCGCTGAGTTAAAAGGGCTTGTGCTCGTTTTAGTAGGAATTAATTATTAGTCCACGATATACCTAGCAGAAACAGTGCAGGCAAATAAAATATCGGATCAGGACCCTTTTGATTGAATTTTGAACATATCTAATAAGTTTTTATTCTTCATTATGAAGGATTATGATCTGTAAAAAATACGCGCTGGACCATGCATGAGTGTTGTTCCATCCATAGGAACAATCATTGCTACAGATTCCAAGATGATTAGAAACCAATCTCAAGTAAATGACTTTGAAGAGAAGAAAAGACCCTCGGTTCAGAAGGAACAAATAGACCCCTTCCTTAGAATAATATGTATATTGACTCACTAACATACATAAGATTAGTTCAACTTTGCTTATGCTGTTGACAATTTCACATAGATTTGAATATAATTATGATAGGCGCGCCCTTATCGTCTAGTGGCCCAGGACATCTCTCTTTCAAGGAGGCAACGGGGATTCGACTTCCCCTAGGGGTATTATGCTAGAAAGTCTTTAACATACCAAACCAAATGAGTATCCTAATCCTAAAGACTTGGAATCTGTAGTTCCTGGGTCGATGCCCGAGTGGCTCATGGGGACGGACTGTAAATCCGTTGGCAATACGCCGACGCTGGTTCAAATCCAGCTCGACCCAATATCAAACGAACCCCTCGGTTCGGTAATGTTTATGTAGATCCCTAGCATCGATGAAAAGGTAATTCGTTTTTGAACTCCCCACGCACGTATGTTTAGTACGTATATAGTATATGCATAGACATAATGGAACGAAGTAATACTTCAGATTCGATTGAAAGATCCCGTTGTTTTGTTATTGATCCGGCAGTAACGCGTTGTGTTACTGCGGATTATAAGTCGTCGGGCTTTTGGGTGGGTTGGGATTGTAGTTCAATTGGTTAGAGTACCGCCCTGTCAAGACGGAAGTTGCGGGTTCGAGCCCCGTCAGTCCCGGTCGAATCGAATAAGTTCAGCCTTTGCTCTCTGTATATCCGGGAGCAAAAAAGGATATTTTGGTGGACAGACCCAGATGGATAGATATATCCAAAGATTCTGTCAATATAAATCTGGATTGACAGAATGAGTTCTGTCGATTAAATGTAGAATTCATTGGTGAATTATGGCGCCATTACAAAACAAAAACATGTAAAAACGAGATTTGTCAAAATTTCAATTGATTGGATAAGGGGTCTATTTGTAAATCAGAATACCATGTGTGTAAGTTCCTATACTCCCCCCCTTTTTTATCTTATGTTTATCCCCAGAACAGGGAATAAACATAAGATAACTCATATGGTTATGGATGTGAGTTTTTCCTTCCTTTATTGAGGATTGTTCTTATCAAAATGAGGAATCAATTAGTGGATCAGAGAACTTTTCATCATACATTCTAAATGAGACGTATCTACCACCAAATCGAACTACTCGGTATGAAGAAAGGATAACAGTATTCTAGCTATTATTCATCCGTCCAACTAACCGAATCCTTCCTTAGAAGAGTAGCTCGGCTATACTCGAGCTATCTATCTATTATATAGATAGCCTTTTTTTATACTGGACTGAACTGAGAAGTTTAATGGTTCAACGAACAAAAGGAGAGAGAGGGATTCGAACCCTCGATAGTTTTTGAACTATACCGGTTTTCAAGACCGGAGCCATCAACCACTCGGCCATCTCTCCCGATCGTAGACAACTTAGCTTTTAGCTCTTCATATAATATTTGACTATATTAGATTAGACATTTCATTTAATTTATATGTCCATGTATGCATATGACATACGCGTATTTGTATATTGGGAATGGGAAAAATAAACAAAATTGGGCTTTTCCCAAATAAATCGGATTACAATTACAAAGAGGAAAAGTTGTTTAAGATCGATAAAATTAGGATCGAATAAAATAATCCTGTATTTTATTACAATTTGACTGGATGTGGATCGGATGGTATAGTTTATTTTCGGGTGTATCGTTATGGATTGGATTAGTTTAGTACGGTGTCCTAAATTCTTTTATATCTTTGTATGTTCTAAGATTTTTTGGGTTGAAACTCCCCTTCCCGGAGGGTTCGGAAGGGCATTTCGGATCGGACAAGTCCCAAGAAAACAAACGAAAGTGCTTAAGGGAGGAGTTATTTCCCTTCCGTGAAATAGACTTATGTATAAATGATATATATATACGAATGAGTCAGACAACGATTCAAATGCGGGTATAGTTTAATGGTCAAATTTCTCTTTGCCAGAGAGAAGATGCGGGTTCGATCCCCGCTACCCGCCCATACAAAATGGAATAGTTCTTGGGTCTATCATATATCATCTTTGATATCTGGCATTCCATTCTCCACGTAGTCATCCTTTTTAGCCTCCAAAAACTTATTGTTTCGTTGCTCTAGCGGAGACGGGATTTGAACCCGCGACCTCAAGGTTATGAGCCTTGCGAGCTACCAAACTGCTCTACCCCGCACCATCATGGGGGATATCCCATGATTTTGGGTTTTCCAGTTCTATGTAATATAATACATACAACTAACGTTGAAACCCGACAACTAAATACTATTTACCCCCCCCCCCCCCTCTCTCCCTATAGGGAGAGGGGAAGGGACTTTGTAATCATTAAAAAGAGGTTTAAATTAAATATCTTTTTTTTATCCTACCAACTTGATTTGGTGACCCCGGGCAATAAACATGCGTGAGCCCTCTCACGCAGTATACGTCCGGACAACCCAAAATCTCTATAGTTGGCTCTGGGTCTTCCAGTCGAAGAACAACGGCGATGAAGACGTGTAGGTGCACTATTACGCGGCGAAGATTGTAATTTTCTATGAATTTCCCATTTTTCATCTAATGATGAAACTTCTCTTATCTCTCTTTTCAAAGATTGACGAATTAATCTATATTTCTGTTCCAATCTTTGTTTCTTTTTCTCTCTCTGAATGAGACTTTTTCTTGTCATAATGTTCTGCCAGTTAGTATCCAGGAATAAAAAAATAAATTATATTTGAGATGGATAAATATTAGGGTTATTACTCATCCTTCCTATGCAGAGAGATTATTGATATATTGAATTATCAAATATATCAATAATCTTAATATTTCCTCGCTTTGATGAAATAAAATGAACCAAATTTGCCTGATGTAGAGGCAAAGCTGAGGGGAATCTATAACCTACGGAAAAGTGAGCTAATCCATAAGAAACATAAATCCAGTAGCCCAAACAAGATGTACGAATAAGAACATCCACGCCCAGACAGATAAACTGTTCATCCCAATCTTACCCCATTAAATTAAATAGAAGATTCATGAAATTTTGTCGATTACCATACCAATACCACACTAGTGCTTTTTCCTCTATGCGTACCTATCCGATCCGCCTTTTTTCGCTTCGCTTGATACCAGAAGAGGATCCAAGCATCTAAGGCTGCATCAATCGGAGGAGATACACGATAGAAGTATTTGTTCGTATATAAACAAAAACAAAAAGAATTTATGAAAAGAAAATGCTATTCACTACTCGAATTGAATTTCAATTGATTATACCCAAGACATTAAATCTCATAGGAAAGATGGCCGAGCGGTTCAAGGCGTAGCATTGGAACTGCTATGTAGACTTAGGTTTACCGAGGGTTCGAATCCCTCTCTTTCCGTATCTTTACCTTATTCTCTATTCCTTTTTCCTCTCTTCCTTAAAAGTATCCCGAATAACAAAATTATAATGTAACCTACAGAATAAAAATAAATCCTAAAAATGGATTTAACCAAACAACGGAACAATTCTATCTATTCGGCTGCTCTGGGAGAGTAGAGAGAGAAAGGGGAAGGGTTTAATTGCCCAGATATCCAGAATCCCTCTCAATTTAATTTAGGCTCGACGGGAAAAATACTCTACGACCAACAATTCATTAATGTTCAATCCCTCTCTTGTACTATCTATTATTCGATTAACTAATCCCTTATATTTTAAGGGGTAAAGAATCAAATGAAACGGCACTTTATGCTTCATTTTATGCTTCTTAAATAGGAAAAAAAGCATATTTTTTCTCTTCATGATCTTCTTAGAGAGGAGTCTCAATCTTTCTTGATGTTTTTTGGATAGATCTCTATTTTTATTAATGATATTCCTCGATCTTTGTTGATCTTTTAGAGTAATCACGTCCTTGGGTTTGCAACGATAACTGGGCATATCTACCATACGGCCATTGACCAGAATATGTCTATGGTTGACCAATTGTCTGGCTCCAGGAATGGTAAGAGTCATACCCAATCGAAAAAGAATATTATCCAAACGCATTTCAAGTAATTGCAAAAGGACCTGGCCCGTGGATCCTTTGGCTCTTCTAGCAATACGAACATATTGAAGTAATTGTCGGTCTGTCAGCCCGTAATGAAAACGCAATTTTTGTTTTTCTTCTAGATGGATACGATATCGAGATTTTTTCTCTTTCTCACGGTCAACTCTTCTATATTCGGTAAGCCCTGGTAAATTTTTCAGACGACGTATTAATTTTATACGGGGTCCCCGATAACGGGACATAAAAAACTCAACTCCTTAGCAAAATTAAAAAAAAGAGTGTTGGAAAGAGGAATAGTATAAACCGTACGAATACTTGAATCATTTTATACGGAGACCAACATGCTTCCAATTTTGTTTGGATCGGAACATCTCTCTTAATTTCTGCACTCATTCATCCATCAACAAAAGAAGGTAAAAAGGCCGGCTATCGGGATCGAACCGATGACCATCGCATTACAAGTGCGACGCTCTACCGCTGAGCTAAGCAGGCTTGATGGGATGGGAACAAAATACTCCCTTGTGCAAGATCCATAATCTCTCTGTAATTTGTCATCTTAACAATTATAGCTTAGCTATTCTGGATTCAATAGCGCAATCCGGATGGATTACAATGCTTTATTTTCTCTATTTGTTCTTGTTCAAAAAGAGAAATAGAATAAAGATACTATAGAACCATAGATATTGTTTCACTATTCCGAATTAAAAAGGAGTAAATAACGGCATTGCATGGAAAGTACAGAAACAATATAATTATTCTCAGCCAGAAAGATGGCGAGAGGGGAGTAAAAAAAAGCAAAAGCACATTAATACTATCCATTAGATGAACATCTAATTCATTACTCTCCTAGAAATTAAGTAATACAACGATATAAATTACAATTTATATCGTTGTATGGGAACGGGGATATGGCGGAATTGGTAGACGCTACGGACTTGATCGATTTGAGCCTTGGTATGGAAACCTACTAAGTGATAGCTTCAAAATCCAGGGAACCCTCGGATATTTGGAATGGGCAATCCTGAGCCAAATCTGGTTTCTAGGAACAATCGTGTTCCTCCTAGAAAGGGATAGGTGCAGAGACTCGATGGAAGCTTTTCTAACGAATTAAAATCATTGGACCCAATACTTTTATCTAGAGAGAGCTCTCTCTATTTATGCTTAATAAGGTAAGGTATGGATACCCTCAATCAAAACTCAGTCATCAGTTAAAGGAACTATTAATTAAGATTAGTAACTTCTGTATAAAGAGATTAAAAAAAATGATTGGATGAGAATAAAGATAGAGTCCAATTCTACATGTCAATGTCAACAGCAACAATGTAAATTGCAGTAGAAAGAAAATCCGTCGGTTTTTTTAGACCGTGAGGGTTCAAGTCCCTCTATTCCCAGGTGAATTTCCGAAATACAGATGTTCTTGTTTATCTATCGCTCCACTACTTTTACTTTGGAGAAATAGAAACATGAATCATTAAACATTACAATAAGTGGATAACAGATCATATATTGGTGGCAAATTGTAACTCATGTAATTCGTTCGCAGTCTTTCAAATGATGACTTATCAATGTAAAATGGATCATTTTCGTTCGAAAGGGAGATTACACAAGTCCAGGTTTTGCACTAGGATTATGTACATAAGAGAGCCGGGATAGCTCAGTTGGTAGAGCAGAGGACTGAAAATCCTCGTGCCACCAGTTCAATTCTGGTTCCTGGCATGCAGACTCTTTTATATAGATAAAAAAAGCGTATTCGCCCTAGATATGGATATGGATTTTGACGGTGGGAATATATTGAATCCATTATCATTGCGTGCCAAGAAAATATTTTCTTCACCCATCCGTGTTCCATATCTACGATTACGATAATGTGCGAGAATACAAAATTGTTTGTGGTCTTTTCTATTTTCTTGCATCTGAAATAGATGCTGCTTTAGATCCATTACTTTATCAAAGGGATGCGAAAGGAGTGGTTTACTTTTATTCCATTCAATTCCTGGTATTTCATAAAAATCAGGTGCAATCAATATAGTGTTTGCGTAAAGGCCACCCAATCCAACTCTCAGGCATCAATATACGTTTGTGACATAACCATAACATAGATGACTTTCATAAAGGATTCCAACATATCATAAGATTTGTGATTTGTTAGAGGAATGAATTCCTCTATTACTCGGTTTTGTCGGGTAGGTCGGAGGAATCTTTTGTTTAAATTAAAAAATGAACAATGAATAAGCCAACCAAATAGTGTTCATTTTGATCGATGAAATTGAATCGATCTGCCCTCCACGTGCCTATTAATCTTCATAGGCACAGGGGAATAGCTTATACTATCTGACTGACCCAGTTTTTAGTTAGGTAGGGTTGAGTCATGCAACAGTAAATTGAATTGAGGGAATATTGGAGTATCAGAACTTAGTCAAACCTCTAGGGCTATACGGACTCGAACCGTAGACCTTCTCGGTAAAACAGATCAAAATGAATTGAACTGTTCTAAGAACCCAACATGCATTTTTATCGCATTGGGCTCTCCCATTAACTGATGGATTGATCAGTTAGTCTGCCATTCTCCTCTTTCTAGGAAGAAAATAAGATGGCTCCGTGTGCATGTGATTTTTTTTCCAAGGGCAATCCCAAAGTTATTCAAAAGGTTCCCTTGACGTAGGTCTGCCTTGCTTAGACATAGATCAACTTAAAAGGAGTCTCTATTGCTCTGAAAATGAATAATATGAGACTTCTTACACCTCAAAGTTCATAGGGCAAAAAGAATTGATTTTGAGGTCCCCGTATTAATACTCATTATGTCTGGCATTGAATAGCTCTGAGATTGACCATATCAATATCAATTGGATCTAGAATTCCAATCTATTTGAATTCTCATTTTTGTCATGCTATTGTTCTCCCAATTCATATCATAGAGTAAGGAGTAAGACTTTCTTTTTCACATAAGATCCATTTTAATCGGATGAACCGATGAACTCTCTTGAAAACCATTGGCGCACGTGTAAACGAGGTGCTCTACCTTACTGAGCTATAGCCCTGCCAATCCCGATTCTATCTTATACTAACCCAATAGATAACTATCTGTCTGTCAAGGTATATTATATATGGAATGCCCCCTAATATTATTTTATTTAGTTAGGGCATATTGTTTATAGGTGGGATTCCATTTAAAATGATTAATAAGTCCGATTAATTAATACCTATGATGATAAAAGGCCCACTTAACTCAGTGGTTAGAGTATCGCTTTCATACGGCGAGAGTCATTGGTTCAAATCCAATAGTGGGTACTTCTTAGATGCCATTGACTAACGACATCTAAGAAGTTTCTCTACTCTTTCTTTTTTACTTTATCATTTGAATTTGCGGTTTCGTGGAAATAAAAAGGAATGCATTTTCAGATCATTATCGAAGTGGAACTTTCAAAGATATGACTAGGTCAATGTCAATAATAAGTGGTAGCTCTCATTCATGATTGACTCATCAACTCGATACACCGCATTTTGGTTGTTTAATTAATAGTATTAGCAAATAGATTTGAATTTTATGAGAACCAATCCTTTTGTTCTTAGGGTTTCCAACCTTGTAGAAAAGAATGTAGGCCGTATTGTTCAGATAATTGGCCCTGTACTGGATGTATCTTTTCCTCAAGAGAATATGCCTTATATTTACAATTCTTTAATAGTTAAGGATCAAAATACAACGGGTCAACTAATTCAAGTTACTTGTGAGGTACAACAATTATTAGGAAATAATAAGGTTCGAGCTGTAGCTATGAGTGCTACAGATGGTTTGATGAGAGGAATGAGAGTTATTGATACGGGAGCTCCTCTGAGTGTTCCAGTTGGTGGAACTACCCTTGGACGAATTTTTAATGTTCTTGGAGAACCCGTTGACAATTTAGGTCCTGTAGATGCTAGTACAAGATGTCCTATTCATAGGCCTGCTCCCGCCTTTATCCAGTTAGATACCAAATTTTCAATCTTTGAAACAGGTATTAAAGCAGTGGATCTTTTAGCTCCTTACCGCCGTGGGGTTAAATTTGGGTTATTCGGGGGAGCTGGAGTGGGTAAAACAGTACTTATTATGGAGTTAATCAACAACATTGCTAAGGCTCATGGAGGTGTATCTGTATTTAGTGGGGTGGGAGAGCGTACCCGCGAAGGTCATGATCTTTATATGGAAATGAAAGAATCGGGAGTAATTAGGGAACAAAATCTATCAGAATCCAAAGTAGCTCTGGTCTATGGGCAGATGAACGAACCGCCAGGAGCTCGTATGAGAGTGGGTTTAACTGCCCTAACCATGGCGGAATATTTCCGAGATGTCAATAAGCAAGACGTGCTCTTGTTTATTGACAATATCTTCCGCTTTGTCCAAGCAGGATCAGAGGTATCTGCATTATTAGGCAGAATGCCTTCCGCCGTGGGCTATCAGCCAACTCTTGGCACGGAAATGGGTTCTTTGCAAGAGAGAATAACCTCTACAAAAGAGGGATCTATAACCTCCATTCAAGCGGTTTATGTACCCGCGGACGACTTGACCGATCCCGCTCCTGCTACAACATTTGCACATTTGGACGCTACTACTGTATTGTCGAGAGGGTTAGCTGCCAAGGGTATCTATCCAGCAGCCGATCCTTTAGATTCCACATCGACTATGCTACAACCTTCAATCGTGGGTAAAGAACATTATGAAACTGCACAAGGAGTTAAGCAAACTTTGCAACGTTATAAAGAACTTCAGGACATTATAGCTATTCTTGGACTGGACGAATTATCAGAAGAAGATCGTTTAACCTTAGCAAGGGCAAGAAAAATTGAGCGTTTCTTGTCACAACCCTTTTTCGTAGCAGAGGTATTCACTGGTTCTCCAGGTAAATATGTTAGTCTTATAGAAACAATTAGAGGGTTTCAAATGATTCTTTCCGGAGAATTAGATGCTCTACCTGAACAGTCTTTTTATTTGGTGGGTAACATCGATGAAGCTACTGCGAAAGCTATGAACTTGAGAGTGGAAAGTTAATTTGTCGAATGACCCTAAATCTTCATGTACTCACTCCTAATCGAGTTGTTTGGGATTCAAAAGCGAAAGAAATCATTTTATCTACCAATAGTGGTCAAATCGGTGTATTACCCAATCATGCTTCACTTGTTACAGCCCTCGATATAGGGGTTATGAAAATACGTCTCGATGCGCAGCAGTGGTATACTATGGCACTGATGGGTGGGTTCGCCAAGATAGACGATAATAATGTCACTGTATTAGTAAATAATGCAGAAAGAGGTATTGACATTGATCTTCAAGAAGCTCGCGAATATTTTCGTATAGCTAAAGCAGACCTTGCTCGAACTCAAGATAAAAGGCAAGCAATTGAGGCTTATGTAGCTCTCAAAAGGGCTAGAACACGATTAGAAGCTATTGAGGCTATTTCGGTCTCCTAATTAATACGTTTTCTATTTATAGTATGAAGTAGAAAGATCCTCGGGTCAATCGATAAACAAAATTTGGGGTTGCGTCATACATACAGAACGCTATACAATAATGTATCCGGACAAGTTTTATTTTAACATTCTGGATAACTTGAGTGTAATTGATTAACGGGAAATAGATTATTTACGTTACGTTTGGCCCAGGCCGAGCAGACCTCGTCTCCCTTCTAGCCCAAGGCCTACTGAATTAATATAGCATATTGAGCATATGCTTATTTGGCGATAAATTGCTCTTGATCGTGTTGTGGTATCTCACAATATGAATCTACCTATATTTATTATTGATGGATCAAACAAATATTTTTAATTCTCTATTTTATACTATTCCACTTTAAAATGAATCATTTTTGTGTCTTCGTATATTGTATACGATGGAGGAGATACCATGACTTTGAGAGAATGGCACGAAGACCGACGTCGAATTAATCGAGTAATTGAGGATTTGACCGAGAAGGCGAATGACCTCGCTATAGTCAAGGATGGAGATAAAAATACCGAGCACCCTCAGCTCGTTGATAATGAGCGTTTGAGACAATTATGGGCACAATGCGATAATTGTTACAATATGCAATTTATCAAATTTTGGAGACAAAATATGTCAATTTGCCAAGATTGTGGTTTTCCTATGCAAATGAGTAGTTCCGATAGGATTGAACTTTTAGTTGATCCTGGCACTTGGTTTCCTATGGATGAAAATATATGTACCGTAGATGTCTTTTCCGAGTTTGAAAATCTTAAAAATGAAGAGGAGATCCCTTGGCAGATAAACCGGAAAAATTCACAAAATTTGATAGACTATTCCTGGAATTTATGGATATATTATTCTTTTCTTTTAAAATTTATTCCTCAAATCGAGAATTTTCTACTTATAGAAAAATTTTCCGAGGAGATAGATGAGCTTTTCATTGATGAAATTTGGATGGAAGATATTGAATATACAGAAAATTCGATGCAGCAGGATATCTTTTCTATAGAAAATTTGATGACAGATCTCCAATATCTAGAAGAAAAGTCTATAAATAGTAGTAGTTTTAATAAAATACAAGAGTGGAAGAATAATAAGGAAATTTTTTTGATCTTCCGTAGATATCTTAAACAAATACTAATGAGTTTTACTATAAATTGTTTTCAAGAACATATATCTATTTTGGAGAACATAAATATAGAATCTTGGGAACTTCAATCTTTCAAAGATGAACTGCAAGGGATCCTCCTATATGGAAATCTAATTAATTCGATCGGTTCTTCTTCTATCGATTTGTTTCCAGATCCTTTTCAGTTTTGGGACGAGTTTAAGTCCCTATGGGTGGCTTGTATTTGGAAAAACCCTCTTGAACAGTATATTGAAGATTCAGAAAAGGAGATTCGTTTCGAGGAGTCCCCTTCATTTCCTAAGGAGGAACTTCTTTATCTAGATCTAGAGGAGTCCCCTTCATTTCCTGAGGAGGAACTTCTTTATCTAGATCTAGAGGAGTCCCCTTCATTTCCTGAGGAAGAGGAGGTTCCTGAAGATTTTTTTTCTGAACAATTTTTGAAGGATATTTTGGTTTGTGGGGAACAATCTCGAGAAATCAAGGTTGCTCTTGAAATCCAAAAGCTTTATTATAGTATTATTCGTGAAAACAGGAAAAGGGAAGAAGAGGAAGAGAGGAAAAGGGAAGAAGAGGAAGAGAGGAAAAGGGAAGAAGAGGAAGAGAGCAAAAGGGAAGAAGAGGAAGAGAGCAAAAAGGAAGAAGAGGTTCCTGAGGAGGAAGTTCCTGAAGAGGAGTCCCCTTCATTTCCTGAGGAGGAACTTCTTTATCTAGATCTAGAGGAAAAACCTTATATGGATCATATCACTTCCTATCAAATAGACACAGGTTTAACCGACGCTATTCAAACAGGTATAGGTCGATTAAATGGTATTCCTATCGCAATTGGAGTTATGGATTTTGAATTCGTGGGGGGTACTATGGGCTCGGTAGTAGGTGAGAAAATGACCCGTCTGATCGAGTACGCTACCAATAAATATCTTCCGTTGATTACGGTTTGTGCTTCCGGTGGAGCGCGCATGCAAGAGGGAAGTTTTAGTTTAATGCAGATGGGTAAAATAGCTTCTGCGTTGAATATTTATCAACGTAAGAAAAAGTTGTTCTATATATCGATTCTTACTTCTCCCACAACAGGTGGAGTGACTGCTAGTTTTGCCATGTTGCCGAATATAACTATTGCTGAACCTAAAGCATACATTGCATTTGCTGGTAGAAGAGTAATTGAGCAGACATTAAATCTGACAATAGAAGATGAAGATTTCCAAACGGCTGAGTATTTATTTCATCATGGTTTATTTGATCTAATTGTTCCGCGGAGTCTTTTAAAAGGTGTTTTGAGCGATATACTGAAACTTTACAAGTTTCGTTGATTCAAAACTGAGGATAATTTTACTTTACGTGAAATGGAACAGAAAGCTGCCGCATTAGCACAGTTTTTACGCGTATTTATTGAAGGATATTTTAATCTGGGGGTTATCTATGTTCTAATGATCGATTCGGATGGAAACAATACCTTTTTATTATCCTTCTTATTCGGAATCGGTTCGGTCTTTCTCAGAAGCATAAGATTGATGGAGTCGAAGAATTACTTAATACATCAATCTATGAATCCCATACCTCGTTCTATAACTCGTACTTATTTGTCCAGACTTCGTACAAAGTTAACGAGCGAATCTCGCTCGTTAGCGATTCGCGAATTGGAAGTGTCCAAATAGAAAGTATCAGCCTCTCTGCGATATCTTGCAAGTCTAGTAGCAAAATTGCAGACAGGTAGCTATCATAGCTACCTACTTTATGTATTTTTAAACAAAAGAAATGGAGCGAATAATTGAACCATGCAAAATAGAAAGACTTATGATGACTGGGTGAAAAAATGGATAACTCGATTCATTTCCGTCTTGATCATGATACATATAATTACTCGGGCATCTATCCTGCTATGAATAGCAAAGGTATAGCGATACTATGGATAAACCCAATATAATACGAATACTGGTAATAATGTCAGCAAAATTGTGTTCTCCCGTATTCCCAGACATGTTAAACTCCATATATTATTTGAAAGTCCAAGGGGACTTGACCCCATGAAAGATAGAGATCACGAAAATCCAAATGGAAAAATCATTTCATCCTTTCTTTTTTTATTCAAATCAGCCTCCTACTTACTTTTTTACTTATCCCGGGAGGTCAGATTCCATTGATTATTCCAGCGTAAATCACGCTCTGTAGGATTTGAACCTACGACATCCGGTTTTGGAGACCTACGTTCTACCGAACTGAACTAAGAGCGCTTTCTTATAAAATAAAAAAGTACAAACGAAAAGAAGCAGAAACAACGACTTTTTTCTACTCTTAAAACACTTTTGTATTCGTAGTAGGGTAGGGATGACAGGATTCGAACCTGCGACATTTTGTACCCAAAACAAACGCGCTACCAAACTGCGCTACATCCCTTTCAATCAATTATTAAACTTTACTGGAATATTAACATTTTTTTTTTTCCACATCGATCAACTTTAATTTTTTCTTTTATCTCACGAATACACTCTATATATGAATATGATATGTATGTAGGATCTATTATCCAGAAAATGATTACTCATTCAACGTATCTGGTCTGGTAATTAATATTAATGAGTAATGTGCCGTTTCATAAACAGCAACATTCTATTCCACATCATTGTACAGATATCTATTCCGATCCGATCTGTACAAGAGATTCATGAACTACAAACGTGGTTTACCATATAACATATGCATCATGATTGAGAAGGAGAACTTAAGAAGAATGCAAGAGATAAAAAAGACATATCTTTTGAAAACACCATGATTCCATATTTTATTACTTTAAGTAATAAAATATGGAATCATGGTATCTACGGCAACTTCTATCCCATCCCATTCTTTTTCTTCTCTTTTTTTTTATCGAAAAAAGAGAAGTATGTAATGTAATATATACATATATCCAGAGTAAGTTTATGGCCAAGGGTGGAGATGCAAGAATAACAATTACTTTGGAATGTACTAGTTGCACCCTAGATAGTAGTAGTGTTGATAAAAAATCCGCAGGTGTTTCCAGATATACGACTCGCAAAAATCGACACAATACACCTATTCGATTGGAATTGAAGAAATTTTGTCCTTATTGTTACAAGCATACCCTTCACGGAGAAATAAAGAAATAGATTGAATAGATTACTTTTTAGGGATAAAAATATATCAAAGATATAGATAGAAAGAAAGATTTTGTGTTTTCACAAAATATGCAATTTGAATAAAATAAATAGTTTTTTTGGGAGGAAAACAAACAAGGTTCATGAATCAAACTAGGAATGAATCTAAGCGATCTTCGGATAATCGAGATAAACGATCTATTCGGAATAAATATAAGCGTCCTTTTCGGAATAAATCCAAACGATTCTTTCGAAATAAAAATAAATCTAAGCAAACTTTTCATAAACGTTTGCCTCGAATCGGATCAGGGGATCCCATTGATTATAAAAATATGAACCTAATTAGTCGATTTATTAGTAAACGAGGAAAAATATTATCTCGCCGAGCGAATCGATTAACCTCGAAACAACAACGCCTAATTACTGTCGCTATTAAACGAGCTCGTATTCTATCTTTGGTACCTTTTGTTACTAGTGATAAATAAAATGATTCCTATAAATCAGCTTACTCGTTGATCGAATTCAAGTTGGGATATCTCACTAAGAATTGGATTATCCAAGCGGGTCTGTTCATTTTCAATTTTCCGATGTTTTTAGCTTCCCGGAGCGAATTCCCCGGGAATTCGAGTTTATTTCATCATAGGATAACATTTTTCAAGATTGTGGAAAAGCAATTACAATCTGATACAGATATTTGCGCGAGGGTTTTACGATTCGGAGGCAACTGCCTTTTATACAAATATTGTATGAATTTGTTATAAGAGACTCCATTAGCACGGGATGCCGCATTAATTCGGGTAATCCACAAACGCCGAAGATCTCTCTTTCGTCTAGTTTTATCTCGTTGAGCAGAAACTAAAGCTCTCGTTTTCTGTTGGTTAGCGGTTCGAAAAAGTTTTGAATGGCCCCCCTGGGAGCCTGAGGTAAATGCAAGAATCCTTTTTCGACGTTTTCGAGCTATATATCCACGTTTAACTCTGGTCATTGGAGTTGATTATCGTGAATGACTAATTTATTTTTTTGATTTGATCAGTCTTTCTTTCGTTTGGTTTATTAAGAACTGATTCTTCTAATGTATAAAATATAGATTCCAACGGCTTTTGCTACTGCAACCTTCCCAACCATAATTTACTTCAGTTAGGCACCTTCTAGATAGGCAAGGGATGGGACCTTGCATGAACTATTTAAATTAGGGGTTTCATCGTTTCTATGGTTCTTTCTTTAACGGTAAGGTTCTCTCTATACGCCGGAGCCTTTTCTTTATAATATAAAAAACGAGATGTGTTATTAGTAACTTGTACAGTTTACCACCTCAAGCTCTACTTACGAATTATCAAGTAAGAAAATACTATCATGATAAGATTTATACGTACAGTGACGACATTTAATTATGAGAGTTGGCCAGGTAGCTAACCTTTTTGCTCCGTTCTCGCAGCAATAGAAGTATCGTTTTTATACTTTTCAATTTGCATTATTTCCCCGCTAAATGGATTGATGACCATTCGCTACCAATGAGGAATTGCTTTTCATCCCGCATCGATCGAGGTGATTGGGTTTGCACCAATGGAAACCATAAATTTCATCCCCAGTAAGGCTAGATGATAGATCTGTGCTTTGCCACAGCAGAGTAGCAAATTTCTTCTGTTAGAAGAGTCTCTTAATCCATTTCAGCTTCTGATCCAAACGAGTCGCACATACACCCTAGCACATACTCCTCTACGCTGAGGACATCCTCGAAGAGCAGGAGATTTTGTTCTATTTCTTATCGGCTGTCTAGCATTTCGAGTAAGTTGTTCAATCGTGGGCATTCCAAGCTTTAGTTCAATTTAACTGGTACTGGTTTGGATTGATCCTAACCAAACCAACCATGCAAAAGAGTAAGAGTAGTAGTATAAATAGCGGACCCGGCTTCTTTATTTAACCTTGAAAAGGATGATAGGATTCGTCATTCTCGGATTCGGATTCGTCATTCTCGGATTTGTCATTCTCAGACTCGTCATTCTCGGATTCGGATTCGTCATTCTCGGATTTGTCATTCTCAGACTCGTCATTCTCGGACTCGGATTTGTCATGCCTCTTTTTTATCGGAATCGGATACATCCTGCCTAACAAAGGATAATAAAGTGGTTTGTCACCCCCATCCCCATCCTCGTTTATAGAAATATCAGTAATTTGATCAGATTCGTCACTAATCTGGTCCTTCATCCAGGGGGGGATCATATCGCTGTCCAATATAAGATCAATAATGCCATATTCGAGGGTCTCTTTCGCTGATAGAAATTCATCTCTTTCTAAATCCTTCCAAACGTCGACCCGATCCGTTTTTTTTGTTGTTTGCATATAAATGTCTACCACTAGCTCTTTAAATCTTGCTACATCCTCATCATTCTGTGAACTATATTTAGAGAATCCATCCTCAAAACAACTAGCAGGTTGATGGACCATAACCTCAGCGTTAGGGAATGCCATACGTTTACCGGGGTGCCCTCCCGTTAGGACAAGAGATCCCATTGAAGCAGCAAACCCCACGACTATTGTATTGATGTCTGTTGGTACATAATGCATAGCATCGTAAAGAGCTATTCCCGGTATTATAAGTCCACCAGGGCAGTGAATAAATAAAAACTGTTCTTTAGTCCGATCCTTTATAGCCAAATGGACCATAATACCAACTAGTCGATTCCCGAGGTCCTCGTCAAGTGGCTTACCCAAAAAAAGATATCTCTTCTCATAAAGCCTGTGATATAACTCGATCCAAGACGGATCCTCTTCTTTTTCGACTTCTTCTTTTTCTTTTTCGATAAATCCTTCAAGTACTTTTGGAACACCTAATGGCATCTATGCGTGCGAAGGAGTAAAAAGCCAAGTGCCCATTATTTTTTTTCATTACTTTTTTTATTATTTTTAGTTATGGGAAATCTGGTGACAAAAGAATGTGTTTATCGATATTCAAATTCTTAAGATCTGTTTATGCCATTCTAATCTAATTAGATATCCATCCTTTCTTGAATACTCAGTCTACACTTTACTTTGTAACGAAGTACCTGCTCTTCTGTTATAGAAGACATGCTCGCTGACCTGACACGGCCTCTTTTTTATACTGATTTAGTTTCTGGTTGGGCTGGTTCAATGGCTCTTTATGAATTGATCCATCCGATCCTGTTCTTGATCCAATGTGGAGGGGATGTTTGTGATACCACCTTTTTTTTATGACTCGTTTAGGATTCGTGGGGTGGATGGAGTATCACCGGAGAAACTGTAACTAATCCAGGTATTTGGAGTTAGTTATGAAGGTGTGGCCGGGGCACATATTGTGTTTTTCGCAGCTTTCATTGTCGCTGGAACCATGTGGTATGGCTCCGCAACGACTCCGATCGAATGAATTATCTTATCAATGGGATCAGGGACCTGATAAATTCGCTTTTATGATTATATTGGAATAATCCAGCTGTGTTCGGGGGGGGGGTTATTCAGAGCAGGTGCGATGGACCTAACCTAAAACAATTCCTGGCTGGATAGATTAATTATTTATTTATTATTTTTATTTAATCCCAAAATTGCGCAGAACTTCCAATATCTGTTCGACAGAATGTTTCCCGAGGCGCTCGATTTTCATTAGATCTTCTCGGCTGTACTTCAATAGGTCCGATAATGTATTTATATGGGCGTTTCTGAGGCAGTTATAGACCCTAGGGGGTAACCCTACTAATTGGTCAATAAAAATAGCAGATAAATTCACTCCTTCTTTTGTTCTCCGCGTGTCCGTCGATACATGCGAAAGGGGTAAGAAAGGATACGTATTATGATTCTTATTGTTTATTTCATCAATAGTCTGTTGCTCTGCAGACAAGAAAGGAAGGAATAGCTCAATCAAATTCCGAGAAGCTTCGTAAAGCGCCTCTCTAGGAGTTACTCCTCCATTCGTCCATATCTCAATAAAAAGAATTTCTTGTATCTCATTCCCATCCCAATAAGAATGAATACTGTAATTTGCACTTCGAACGGGCATAAAGATAGCATCTAGGGGAAAAATGCCATCCTTAGGATTATAATTATTTGTATTTTGTATAATACATCCCCGACCTTTTTCAATTTTTAATTTTAGATCTAAAGCCATTTTTTTATTTATGTTAGCTATATGCTGCGTAGTATCCATTATTCTTACAGCAGGCGGTAATATGATATCCTGAGCGGTTACACTTTTTGGTCCAACGATATAGAGAGATGCTTCTCGAATTCCGTACGGATCACTTCTAAGTACAATTTCTTTCAGATTCATCAAAATGTCATATACCGATTCTTCAATACCCATTATTGCAGAATATTCATGTGTTATGTTTTTAAATTTCGCACGTGTTATACACGTTCCTTCTACTTCTCCAAGTAAAGCTCTTCGCATTCCAATACCTATTGTATTAGCTTGACCTTTGCAAAGCGGATATAGAATGAAACGGCCATAATGAAGACGCTTACTATCTTCTCTGGATTCGATACACTTCCATTGGGGTCTCTTAAGGGAGACTGATATTTCATCTTGAATCATATTAATTTAATTTGACTTGAATAGATTAACGAGCTCCTTTTTTTCAGAAAATAAAATTATTATAAACGTCTCTTTTTGGGAGGTCTACATCCATTATGGGGCATAGGAGTTACATCACGTACATAATTTAAAAGTACGCCACTTCTCCGAATGGTTCGTAATGCTGTATCCCTCCCCGAGCCGGGGCCGCTTATCATAACATCTGCTCGTTTCATCCCCCGATCCATTAATGTACCAATAACATTTTCCGCTGCAGTTTGAGCAGCAAATGCTGTACCTCTTTTCTTGCCTTTGAATCCGCAGGCACCAGCAGAAGACCAAGAAACGGCTTGTCCCCGTACATCTGTAACAGTAACAATGGTATTATGAAAACTTGCTCGAACGTGAATAACTCCTTTCAATATGCGACGTTTATTCCTACGCGAACCTATTCTTCTTCTTGTGATTTTTGCCATATTAATATTAATCGTTTCATATCTCATAAAAAAAAAAGAAATCTATATCTCTTGATTTAGATGTATAAAAGAAATTGACATCTAATCTCTGGATATAGCGAAGGATTACCCCTGCCTTTGCTTATGTCTCCCATTGAAACAAATTACCATAACCCGCCCCCGCCTACGAATTAGGCGACAACTTTCACAAATTTTACGAACAGAAGCACGATTTTTCATGTCTGTGATCCTTCAATTTGGATTGGAATGGGTACGATCATATTCCATTTCATTTTCTGAAAAAAAAGGAGCTCGTTAATTAGATCAGCTCCATGATATCTATCATATGTTTGATAAAAATCAAAAGGTAATTTCATCGTTTGCAGATTCGTTGCGAAGTCTATAAACTATACGCCCCCTAGTCAAATCACAAGGACTTGACTCAACCTTGACTCTATCTCCTGGTAGTATTCGTATAGAATTCTGTCGAATTCTACCCGAAATATAGGCTATAATATCGGATCCGTTATCTAAACGGACGCGAAACATACCATTGGAAAGTGATTCAGTAACCAAACCTTCTGCATTGATCAAATTGGAATCCTTCTTCATAGTAAGTTAGTTAAGTAGGGTTTTTGTACTAAATTGATTATCATATAACTCTTTATGATATGAGTGGGAATAAGCGCATACTATTTATAGAATAGATAAGATAAGAATAGTACTTTTCATTCGTGCTGCCGCTTTTGCATATCTTGTAGACCCATGGGTTTTATACAAAATGAAGATGAATTACCATACATAACATAGTATTTCTCCGCCAATTTTTTTTTGTCGAGCTTCTCGATCGGTCATAATTCCTTGAGAAGTAGAAAGGATTACGATTCCCATTCCACCTAGAACTTTAGGGATCTCCCGAAAATGGGAATAAATCCTAAGACCAGGTTTGCTAGTACGCTTTAAAGTGGTTATATATGCCTTTTTTTTCCTTTTTCTATATCTTGAAGTTGAAATTAAAAAATATTTTTGGCCTTCCCGATGCTCCCTAACATCCTCTATAAAACCTTCTCGTATCAGTATTTTGACAATCTTCTTAGTAATATTAGTAGCTGCTACGCGAACTGTGCGTCTTTTTACCATGTTAGCGTTTCTTATAACAGTCATTAAATTGGCAATAGTATCGTTACCCGTGACGAACTAATTCTTAGGAATTCCCGATCTCAATATAATATAAAGGGCATGTTTTCATTTTTTTATTTTGGAATATACCTGTACCTGTATTGAATCCAGCTATCGGTTCGGTATTTATAAGACTTCGGGAGCCAATGATATTATTTTGGTGAAATTAAATTGTCTCAATTCCCGAGTAACCGAACCAAAAATTCGGGTTCCCTTTGGATTTCCTTTCTGATCAATGACAACTGCTGCATTGTCATCAGATCGTATTATCATTCCATTGTCCCGTTTAAGTTCCTTACACGTGCGTATAACTACGGCTCTAACTACTTCTGATTTTTCCAGGGGCATATGGGGTACTGCTTCTTTAATCACAGCAATGATAACGTCACCAATATGAGCATATTTACGATTACTTGTTCCTAGAACTCGAATACACATTAATTTTCGGGCTCCGCTGTTATCCGCTACATTCAAATAAGTTTGAGACTGAATCATTTTTCCTCCAAAAAGAAAAAGATTTGTTAACGTTAACTTAGTGTAAATAAAAGATTATCTACAAACTAAACTATCTATTCTTCCAACATATCTCTTTTGTTCTGTATGATGTTCTGTATTAATTAATTTAATTATATAGGCGAAGCATTAATAAATTGAGTATGTATAGGCATTTTGTATGCAACAATTTGAAAAGCTGCTCTGGCTACACTCTCCGACACCCCGCCTATTTCATAAAGTATTCGACCAGGTCTGACGACAGATACCCAATATTTAGGAGCTCCTTTGGGTTTCCCCGAACCCATACGTGTTTCAGCGGATCTCATTTTAATGGGTTTGTCTGGAAATAGGCGTATCCATATTTTTACACCACGACGGGCAAAACGAGTTATTGCCCGTCGTCCCGCTTCTATCTGCCCAGATGTAATCCAAGCCGGTTCAAGTGCCTGAAGAGCGAATCTACCAAAACAAATTTGATTGCCCCGATAGGATACTCCCTTCATTCTTCCCCTATGTTGGTGACGAAATTTCGTTTTTTTTGGGTTATAGTCGATGGTTCTATTAAATATTACTTCTTTTTATCCCATCTCTACTTCAGAACCGGACATGAAAGTTTCTTCTCACCCGGCTCCTCGCGAAGAATCGAAAAATGAGGACAATCAATCAAATTAACATCGTGTGTTATATTATATAGATAGCGATAAGCCTATATCTAGACTAGAAATGAATCTAAAAATTAAGCATATCGTTCACAGAACAATTCTTTCGTTTCAGTCGAGCGAGATTATCCGATAAACATTTCACAGGCGAATATTAACTCTTATCTTTCGGTATTTGTTTCATGGGCCGATTTATAGACTCTGCTAAAACAAACAAAATCCTTCTTGGTTTCTTTCGCCATCCTATCCAATAAATGATTAATATTCTTATATGATCTTATGTAGTCACAGGTTCCATCGTTCCCGTAGCTTTTAAATCGATGTTCAGGTCTTCCCTCTGCAATGGAGCTCTCAATTCATGAGAATCAACTTCCTTAGTTTTCATTGACCCGAAGCTCCTTTTTGTTATTCATAAACCGAATCCATCCGGAATGAATCAGAATCCCTTTTTTGCTTTATCACACTGCTCTTTGAGAGTGATTTATGAACCATACAATACTGAAAGGAAGAAGATTTCATTCTTCCTTCTTCTCCTTCCCGCCTTTTTCTTTTCTTGCATTACCAAACATGTTTCTCGCTTCACAAGAGATATAGATCCCTTGGTCTGCCCCTTTGTGGAAGGTGGAAGAAGGTCTTCAATTCATTCTATAAGCTAATAACTAGTATCTAGTTATATATAGATAATAGTTATTAGCTTATAGAATCTTCATATCATAATATGAATATGAAGCGGGGAGGGAGTTGTTTCTAATACCAGAGGCCAATCCGTTATTAGTATGAGTTCTCCATCACTCATAACTTCAGAAAAGAATCAAAAGCTCGATCTCAACGAGTCGCACGCTAAGCATAGCATCGTTCCAGAATGATGAATCTAAATTCTATTTGATCTGATAGATTTGATCTGATAGAATGGATGATTTATAATCAGTAAGATTATGGGATGAACCGATTATTCATCATCCTCAAAAATCCAAATCTTTATCCCTAATACTCCATAGATGGTCTGAGCCGTATAATAACCATAATCTATTTTAGCTCGAATGGTTTGTAGGGGAACTCTACCTTGCTTGGTCGATCTGGTACGGGCCCTTTCTCTTCCGTCAAGGCGTCCTGCAATTTGGATTCGAATACCTTTGACATCTGCCTCTTTAGCTAGTTCAATAGCTTTTTGAATCGTTTTTCTGAAAGGAACTCTATTCTTTATTTGCAGCGCAATATATTCTGCAAGAATATTAGGTTCTCTATAAGGTTTGGCTATTTCTTCCAGAAAAATGAAAAGTTTTCGGTGCACAGAAAGCCTATTGTTTAAGACCAAATATTCTATATCGTTTTTTAATTGTTTCATTTCTTGACGTACACTTGGCCTTTTGGTTAACAAGTTGGGAAATCCAATATATATTTGTATATAGAGCAAATTGATCTTTTTTCCAATCTCTACACGTGCAAGTCCTCCATAATTTGAGGAGCTCTTTATAAGCCGCATATAATTTTCAATACGTTTATGTATTTTGTCATCTTCTCGTAAATCCTCGGAATAATCCCTTTGTTGTGCAAACCAATGGGAACGATGATTTTGGGTGAAACCAAGTCTAAAACCAAGTGGATTTATTTTATTTCCCATACAGATTTTCCTTTTTGGTATTTTCTCGACATAATTGGATTATTCAATTCAATCTATCTGGATATTTCTTCCAATACAATAGTTATATGACAAGCGGGTTTTTGTATCTGATAAGCACGTCCCCGAGCTCTAGGTTGGAATCTTTTGAGAAAAGCACCTTCATTCACTTCAGCCCTACTGACAAATAAATTGGCTTTATTCAAACTCATATTGTGATTAGCATTTGCAGCTGCAGAAGAAATTAACTCTAATACGGGATAACATGCGCCATAAGGCATCAGTTCTAGTATCATAAGTGCTTGTCCATAGGAACGACCGCGAATTTGATTGATTACTCTACGTGCTTTATGAGCAGACATACGTATCTGTTTAGCCACAGCTCGTATTTTTTTTTTGCTTTTACTACTATTTATCATTAACCTTAATTCTCCCCGATATATGAAGAAGACTATTACCGATAAGATTTCTTATCGTTTTTCAATTTCTTCCCTCTCTCTCCGTTCGATTTCTTCTTCAGTATATCATTTTTCGTTGTATGCCCCCGGAAAATCGAAGTATTAACAAATTCCCCCAATTTGTGGTTTACCGTACGATCTGTTATATAAATCGGTACATGTTCCTTTCCATTATGAACAGCAATCGTATGACCAATCATTGCAGGTACAATGGCGGATGCCCGGGACCAGGTCACTATTATCTTCTTTTCTTTTTTCTTGTTTAGATTTTCAATTTTCCTTAATAAAAAATTAGCTACAAAAGGATTTTTTCTTAGTGAACGTGCCATGGCCGATTACCTTTCTTTTGAATTACCCTTTCTTTTTATTGAAAGAAGAGATAAAATGGATTTCCAACTATTCCTATCCTACTTACGTCGACGAAGGATCGAAGCATCGCTATATTTATTCCTCTTCCGACTCTTCCTTCCAAGTGCGCTAGAGCCCCAGGGAGTCACGGGTTTTTTTCTACCGATCGGGGCTCTTCCTTCACCACCTCCATGAGGATGGTCCACGGGATTCATAACTACTCCTCTTACTTCGGAACGCTTACCCAACCAACGTTTGGCTCCAGCTTTACCCAAAGCTCTATTGCTTGAATTTACGTTACCTACTTGTCCAATTGTTGCTGAGCAATTTTCGGATATTAAACGAACCTCCCCAGAAGGTAATCTTATTGTGGCCAATCCACTTTCTTTTGCGATCAGTTCTGCTACAGCACCCGCTGCTCTAGCTAATTGTCCACCTTTTCTGGCTTTTATTTCTACATTATGTATAGTCGTGCCTAAGGGCATATTGGTTGAAGTAGACCTTTAATTCATATTTAATTCATAAAAATCCCTTCCCAAACTGTACAAGCCTCTCTCAGGGCATACAGCTTTCTGGATGTACATGAGATTAATTTCACAAATATCAATTGAGATTCAATAAATAGATAGATATTATATCGATCTAAGATGAAGAAGGACGTATATTCCTCCAATTCCTTATATCCCGATTCTGTACATTCTAGGTTTTTATATTCCATCATCTGGCTTATGTTTGTTTTCCATGTAGCGTTCAGAATGAATGACTTTATCAAATTACATCAATACTTTTGTATCTTCCGGATAACGTAGGAGGCGTTTGAAACATTTTATTTTCATCCTTCTTTCTCTTTTTATTCTTTTTTCCCCATCTATTCTCACTGTCCAGCTCCGAATCTGCCTCTGACCATCAAATCAGATGTGAGTAACTTGTCTTTATCTTCGTAACAAGGGGTCCTCTACCCCGTTTGTTTCTGCTTCAGACAATTAAGTCTTCTCCATATTATCATATCTCTGGAGCCAAGGATTCCGTATGAGTAACTATTGAACTCAATCACTCGCTGCCGTTTATCCTCAGTTTCCCTTTGGGATTCATCCCGTATATAAAATATTCTGATCGGATCAGTGATAGATTCTTAGGTTTCGCTGTAAACCCAATCGGTTGCTTCCGATTACGTAAATTAATAATTCAAACCGCACTCAAAGGTAGGGCATTTCCCATCGATATAGGAGCTCTTGGACCGGAAAGAATAGTATCTCCGATCATGACCCCTCTGGGATGCACGATATATGTTTTTTCACCATCCCTGTAATGCACGAGACAAATATACGCACTTCTATTGGGGTCGTATTCTATCGTTACGATTTTTCCCGATATGCCTTTCTTGCTCCGCCGAAAATCAATTTGACGATATAGACGTTTGTGACCTCCTCCTCTATGTCTTGTGGTAATAATTCCTCTTTCATTACGACCTTTACCACAACGATGCCGTCCAGAGGTCAATTTCTTCTGTGGATGAGGCTGGGTTCCCCCGTTGAACCCTGATAGGGATCCATGTGTGCCTGGAGTAACAGTTCTGTATGAACGCGTGGTCATGTTATTAATTTAATTGATTGAAATCATTCCTGCGGAAAAAGTGGGATAGAATAACCGGGTTTTAGTGTAATAATCATACGCCTATACCGCATTCGATGTCTCATTTTTTGTCTTATCTTTCCCTTTTTTTCCGGGGGTCGATAACTATTTATCGCTGTTACTCTAACATTGAAAAAAAGTTCAATCCAAGTTTTGATTCTTGTTTTGGTCGATCTCGAATCCACATTCAAAGTATATTGATTCTTTCCTAATAGACGAATACTTTTCTCTGTAAGTACTAGATCTAGATATTGAACCTCATCCATAAATATCTCTCCTATCTTTTACGAACAAATACAAACACCTATAACTAACCAATCATCAATATTTATTGTTTAGTCTTCGGATTGGGGAGGATCATTCTTTCATACAATATTTTACCCGATCTAATAAATAAAAACAAATAAACGACCTTCGTCCTCCCCTGTTCCAGAATTAACGTATGCCCGATTCTCTCAAGAATTTGGATCTTTCCGTTTTTCGTGCCAGATCCCAATAATGAATTGGAATTTTTCTTTTATAGATGGACTTGACATAACGATACGATCAAAAGGGGTTAAAATAAATGGGTTAATATCGATCGAATGGGGCGTGGCCAAGCGGTAAGGCAATAGGTTTTGGTCCTGTTATTACGAAGGTTCGAATCCTTCCGTCCCAGGCTATTTGGACAGAACAAATAGTCTTTCTTTATTTGGATCGTTTATTTGTTTTTATTTATTTATTAGGTATAATATGGGAGCGAATAGGAGATATATATATATAATACGTGAAGGGATATTTCTGTGGTAATGGACACTAAATATCGAAAGTTGGGAATAAGAATACGTAGAAGAAAGATGGACACTAAATATAGAAAGTTGGGAATAAGAATAAGGAGGAGCGTCCCGAGTAGATGTAGATATAGCAGAGTGTATCCAACAGATACAAAAAAAATACGGATAGCTTGGCTTCTAGCTTTTAAACAAAAGGGTGATTGATTTTGAACCCTATATTGATGCATAAACTCAGATACTTGCTCGAGAGATGGGAATTCGCGTGAGTTGTGCAGGTACTTTTTGTAAACATACATGATGCAGAGCAGAATGGTTCAAAGAGCAAATCAAATTCAAGTCCTTGGGATGCGATGATATATTGGTCACGATATTGCCAGGAACATATCGATTTAAAATTAAAAATAAACACTATACTATACAAAACAAAATAATACAGGGGAGGGAGTAGAGTAGAAATGAAACTCATCAAAATAATGAAAGTGGCAAGGGACCTGCTGGATACCCTGAACAAAAAAAAAGAGATAATTAGAAGGGCATGTAAAAGAAAAATTAGAAGTTTTGCGGTGAGGAATTTCAGGAAAATATTTATTTATTTTCGTCCAATTTATAAGTATATATCCTATTTTCCATGTTCTTTTCCCGTATACTATATTATTTTAGTTATTGGTATTCCCATACTACACTATTGGATTAAGGTTTTAACCTGCGTGATAAATTATATATGGAAAAAGATAAAAGATTGGATTTATTCAAAATGAGAAATTTAATGGACACTCAATTTGGTGTCCATCCAATAATTGATCCCTCTCTTAGATAATTCATCCCTCTCTTAGAGATAGAGAGGGATTGACAATAATGAATGAATGTGTTGTGTCGATAGAATCCTAATCCTAACTGGTGAGGCTATTGAAAATAGCGCATCACTAAGTGCTACTAATCCTTGATCTTTTATTTTGTCGGTTTTATTGTTATTCTTCTCACGCGGACAATTGTTTAAATGTGTCCTACCGGTTCATATGGAATAACTTTGTATTCCTTTTCGATTGTATCTCTCTATCCCTCCCTATTGAATAGATTCAAATAGGGTTGCTAACTCAACGGTAGAGTACTCGGCTTTTAAGTGCGACTAAGGTCTTTTACACGTTTGGATGAAGTAAAAATTTCGTCCATACTATACTATCGGTAAAGCTAGGAAAACTACGACTGATCCCTGAAAGGGAAATGAATGGAAAAAGCAGCATGTCGTTCTAACAGCCTGGACTTGATGAGACTGGATTCAATCATATCATATTTGAGTAGAACTAGATTACTCGGATGGAAATATAAATTATGTAGATTTATAATATCACATCTGTTTAAACAGATGTGATAGTGATTGATAATTAATTTAATTGTAGAGTAGGATCGAATCAATTCGCATCGCAGGTCAGGTTAAGTTAAGTGAGTGAGTCCATGGAGAAAGCAGGTTGAATCATGAGTAAAACCAGAGGAACGAGCTTCTGTTCCTCATTTCAACGAGGAATTCCCTTTACTAATCAGAAGTTAAGAGCTTTTTAGTAACCGATAAGGGGAAGTTTTTCCTTTAGCAAATAAGGAATTTATACGCCCGCGATGAGTCCTAAATACTTGAGGACAAATGTGTAAGAGAAATAGTGTACTGACTAGGTAAATTTCTTCCATGAGTCAGGAGAGCGATCGGGCCGCCAAGATAAAGGAATCCCATTCTTCCTTATGACGAATGAGATCTTTGGATAGAATATCTTAGATTTAGATTTGCTATTCTGTCCCGACTAGATCGCACCATGTAACATTTTCTAATCCAAGAAGTTTTTATAGGACTATAGCCGAGGTAATCTTAAAATGAATAAGTTCCGAAGAGACGGGAAAAAGCATAGATCTTGGCAGCAATGCTTTTTCTATCTATATCCGCTCTTTTTTCAGCAAGATCTTTATGCAATTGCTCATGATCATCATTTAGATAGATCAAGTTCCTCCGAACCACCGGAAATTAGGATTTCCGATGATTTCAGTTTTCTAACTGTAAAACGTTTGATTAATCGGATACGTCAATCGAAGAATTCAACTGGTTTATTTCGTAATTTCCGTCCAAATCAACGAAAAGATCGCAATAGGAATTCTTTTTTTGAATTGATATTAGAGGGCTTGACTGTGGTCTTGGAAGTTTCATTTTCAATGCGAGCCAAATATTCTCTAGAATGTACGAATGGATGGAAAAGTTTCCGATCCATTCATTGTTTATTCCCCTTTATAGAAGAGAAATTCCCACATTCAAATTCTATATCAGATATACGACTACCCTACGTTATTCATCCAGAAATTTTGGTTCGAATCTTTCGTCGCTCGATCCGAGATGCCCCTTCTTTGCATCTATTCCGATGCATTCTCTATGAATGGGAATGGCAAAATCGTTTTAGTTTAAAGAATTCGCAGGAAGCAATTCTGGCGAACCCGAGGGAAAATACAAGGTTCTCCTTGTTCTTGTGGAATTCTTATGTTTGTGCATGTGAATCTATTTTCGTTCCCCTTCTGAAGCGATCTTCTCATTCACGATTATTGTCCTATGGATCTCTTCCCGAACGAACTCATTTTGATCGAAAGATCAAACATATTTTTCTATTTCCTTTTCGAATTTCAACGAAAAGAATCCGGTTGTTAAAGGATCCTTTCTTTCATTATGTGAGATATCGAGAAAGATTCCTCTTAGTTATGAAGGGTAGTGACCTTGAAGTGAGAAAATGGAGATATAATCTTTTCCTCTTTTGGCAACGTTATTTCCATCTTTGGTTCCAACCGTATAGGGTATTGATTATCGAATTACCCAAGAATTGTTTTTCTTTCCTTGGTTATTCTTTGAGTTTCAAAATGACACATCTCGTGGTTAGGACCAAAACGCTACACAATTCATTCATTACCGATCTCATTACCAATGAGATTGATCCAATAGCTCCAATTAGATCAATAATTGCTTTCTTGGCTAAGGAAAGGTTCTGTGACATCTCTGGTCGACCAATTAGTAAATTTGCCTGGACCAGTCTGACAGATGACGATATCCTCGATCGAATCGATCGAATTTGGAAAAATTTTTTCCATTACTACGGTGGATCTTTCAATCAAGCCGGTTTATATTGTATAAAGTATATACTCCTACTTTCATGCGCTAAAACTTTAGCCTGTAAACATAAAAGTACGATACGTGTAGTTCGGGAAGAATCAGGGTCGGAACTCTTTACAAAGTCGTTTTCAAAAGAACGAGAATTTGTTTATCCGGTGTTATCAAACACTCGTTCACGGAGAGAACGATTTTGGTATCTAGATATTATTCAGATAAATCCCCTAGCTAATTCCTGGCAAAAGATACGGAATAAAGAAACAAAAAGATTTGACCGATGAAATGCTTATTGAGCAATTGCCAGGACCAAATTAGAATCCTATTTCATTTCCGTCCGGGAACGCCAATGATTAAGAAATCAATACACGGAGAAAGCCGTGTGCAATGAAAATTGCAAGCACGGTTTGGGGAGAGATTTCTCGCTCTTTTGGAAGGAAAGGAGCAGATAATCCACTCCATCCGACGAGCTCCGGGTTCGAGTCCCGGGCAACCCAGATCGAATCGAATAGAGTAAATCCCCAGCTAGCTCCCTATAGCTATAAGATACGATCAAATTCAAAATTATTGTTGCTATTTACAAGCACCAACATTTTGCTCCATTGTATAAAAATTCTTTTCTTATTGAAATTGAATACCCTTTTCGGGTTCGGGAACCATAAAGAAAGAATGGAGTCTTATAATACTACAGATAGACTATAGCTACCTATATAATCTGTCTGCAGCTATTATATGGAATATCGTAAATTGACGTACGATACATCTATAAAGAAAGAAAGACGCGAAAACGTAAGCCTATGGAATGGATGGTGTTTTGATGATTCCTACCCTATCCCTAGGGATTGACTGCAACCTCTGTATTCATTATTGCTTTCATTGCAGCTCGTAGTGATGGTATTTGTGAGCCTGTTTCCGGTTCTCTTCTTTATGGAAACCATTATCTTATCTCCGGTGCTATTATTCCTATTCCTACCTCTGCAGCTAGAATAAACCTAAAATATTGTAGCTGCACACGGTTATTTTGGCGGATGGATCTTCCAATATTATGTATGCTAGTTTCAACAACTCCCGTTCTTTACATACATTTATTTTCTTTTTAGCTGCTTGGCCTGTAGGTAGGGTAGGTAGTAGGTATCTGGTTTACTGCTCTAGGCATCAGCACTACGGCATTCAACTTAAACAGTCAAGGTCGTGTTTCCTGAAAAGGAAAACGAAGTACCAAGCCTAACATGAAAGGTTTGGTATTCTTCCGGCTTAAATATTTTAAGCCATAAACCCGTTGGTAATATGCCGATTTAATAAAATACAATTTGACAAATCAATAGAAAATGATTCGTTGGTTATTGATTAAAACGACGTAAAGCGGAGACTTCCAATTGGGGCGGATGTAGCCAAGCGGATTAAGGCAGTGGATTGTGGATCCACCACGCGCGGGTTCAATTCCCGTCGTTCGCCCATGAAATGGATTGGATCCAGAGAAATATGTATAACATATAGCAAAAACAACATTCATGTGCAGACAACGATCGGATTGAATTCCAACCGGATTTATTCCAAACACGCCTTTTTACCTCTTACCATTTACCATGGAGTAAGTCGGATCGGATATACCATCGGTGACCTGAACAAAGAGAATGAAATCTTTATTAGTCGTCCGTCCGGCTTGAAAATGCAATAAGTGATTTCAATTCAATTCAGGAAGTAAAAAAGGGGTCCTTCTTTGCCATTATTTTACGCGGTTTTCCACTTGGGAGGTGAGGTAATGGAATGGATCTATATACATCTTATTGCATCGGATTACCTTTTCAAATAAAATAAGGCAAGGCGAAACGGTGGAACATCATTTATTTTGTATGAATAAATTAAATTAGGCTAGGCAAAGTGAAATTGAAGATTAAATCGAACGTACAACTAAACTAGGTTAGGGAGATTAAAAGATGAAAATATGGAAAAGGCGGAATCGGTAAATCAGTTGTAATATTTCAATTGCTCTAGCTAGACGTGGTGAAAAAGTGTTATAATGGATCCCAAACACGCACGATCGATAGTACTTTCACTCTTACAGGATTTCTGATACCTAAAATTTACTTTGCAGTCTAAGGATTATCATTATGAGGGTATGTTGTAGGGGAAACTGTGAAATTGTTAAAAGAGTTAAATGCACAATATAATACGAATATGATATTATATTGTTTGACGTATTAGGTGACGTTGTTTGCGGAGGCAGCTCCATGGAACTATGCGGATTAATGTAGAATAATTACGGATAATGGATTTGATGCATTATTTGCAGCTAATCGTATTACTGCCGAGAAGAGAAAAGCGCGTACACATGCGCTACGATTAGCAGGCCTGGTTGGAAATGGAAATCGTACATCAAAAAGAGATCTTCTTATGTGCCCAATGCCCGTGATAGAAGTATTACCTCTTATTATTTGCGTCTCAAGAGTAAAGTAAAGGGTAAAACTTTGAGATGGGTGGTTGTTATTTTATCCAAAATGCCCTTGGACTTGGATTGGAGTTATGATTTATGCAGAACCCCGCTATGCAATGGCAGAATTAGAGGAAGGGGATCTTTCTGCTCAATTGAATGATTATGTATGAGGGATTAATTGTGTTATGTTGAATAAATTAAATGTCATGAATGTGAACGGTAATTAATATTGATTTCTATGGGAGATAGAAGAAAGAATACTTTCTATGTTTCCATAGCTTGACAGATCACGGAATATTCGAAGAAAGAAGTGCATCCAGCAGGAATTGAACCCGCGACTTCCCAATTATGAGTTGGGTGCTTTTACCATTCAGCCATGGATGCTGTTTTGGCTAAAAATCAATAACATGAACATGTAAAAAATAAAAAAGTATTAGTTATACTATACCTAACCTATAATGGGTATAATATAAATAGTTAGTTTTTTATTTTTTATAACTAGTTCAATAGAAACTATAACAATTCTATAATAGAATAGACATGATACGTATACATAATTTGGAGTTGACAATCGATCTCTATTTGGATAAAATGTACATGCATATCATATCATATAATACACAAAACAAAACAGTTTCCTTTCCAATCCAAGCCATTTGTTATAATTAGTTCAACGTTCAACATCAATTCTATTCTATCTATATAAAATAGAATTGGATAGGTAATAAAGAATTAGATAGGTAATAAAGAACTAGACTAGATCCGTACTTTTTTTTTACTTTAGATAAGTAAGGCACCCGTGTGCTACTAGTAGTATAGTATACTACTAGTAGCACACGGGTGCCTGTCCATTTTTTTATAACTAAAAAAAACAAAAACAAATAAAAAAAACAAAATTCAGATTTGGCTTTTAAAGCAAACAAAAAATAATAACTAAACTAACTATGGAACCAAATAAAATGCTTCGTACTTTGGAACCACATAAAATGCCTCGTACTTTGGAACCGCATAAATTGATCGATACTACGGAACTAGACAAAAATGTTGAGACTATGGAATCGAATCAATATATTAAGTGGAACTGTATTATATTTGAATTTCGACATCAATTTCGATTGGAAATGATGCAATTATTTAATCCATGGAATAAGTCCTATGTGACTGAGTCTTATTTGTTCAGATTTTTAACTCGAATTTTTTACTGTCGAGAACGTCTTATTAAGCTCTTTAACTTTCGAGTTCTCGTTACATTATTTCTACGTGATCTGCGTAGTTTTGGTTTTAATCAGACAATCAAATTTGTGGTATTAATGACATTACCAGTCTTTCTATATCGCGTAAATTATTGTTTGAATGAAAAAAAACATATGATGTTTATTGCACCTAATTTCACTAAGAATTTGTTAATGGTTCCACATCTTTTTGTCTCTCTGTCAAAATATGACACGAATTTACTATCCCAGTCAGAAGATTCCCCAATATATTGTAATTTATTTGAGAATATCTCAAATGCATTATCAATATATGAATCATATATGCGTACTGTTGCTGCTAATAAGTCCCTTCAAAGTTTTCAATTATGGAAAAGGCAACAAGAGGATCATCCTTTTCAGCATTTCATGAACTTTGATAGGAAAAGGAAAGTTGATTTTTGGAAGACCAGAGCATATTTATGGAACCATCCTTCCTCGAGTCGTTTGAGTTTATTAAATCACGAACCCGAATGGAATATTCTTAGGAAAAAGAAGACAGATCTAAATCATTTGAACTGTATTGAATTTATGAACTGGAGTTCCCCTGGGAATATATATTCTTCAGCCTGTGATCGAAACAAGGAACGATGGAAAAAAATAGTGTTAGAAATAACGGATCAATTCAGCCTATCCATGACTGGGTCTCCTCAGGTTGAGGATAATCAAAATTTACTTGATATTGACTATCACACGATTCCTCAACTCTATGAATTAGACGAGCTTAATATTACTGATAAAAAGAATTCTTTTATAGATGAAATAATAGAAAAAACTGCTACCGAGACTTGGGCACAACTTAACCATAAATATAAGATGAAAGTTTGTAGTTTTTTTTCAAAAGAAAAAAAAGCTTTTGCTTTGCAAAAAGCAGCAGTTGAAAAACTCAATATTGAAAGTGCATTAAGATTCTATTTCTATTTAAAGTCTGGTTGCGATTCAAAAGAGAAAATCATGTCAATTTGGATAATAAATGAAAGTTTGAATCATCTAATGCAAAATGCGATTAATCAGCATTCATCCGCTTGGAGGGAAGTTCAGAAAAAATGGGTTTATCGTTCTATTCTCCGAATTGATAAATATATCAATCGAAATGTTATTATGTACGATGGGTCTAATCAAGCTGAATATTTGAGAAATGGATTTAAAAAATTTGTTTCTAGTTCTTATTTCTCGCATAATTATGTGAAATTGAAAAATAGAGCTTTGTATCCGTATCCAAATGAATACAAAGTGTGGGTTCCCATTGATATTCATTTACCGCTTAAAGAAATTATTCAGTTCTTCTTTTTTAAGAACTTATTAATAGACTTTTTTGACAAGCTGTTTATTTCGATAAATTTATCAAACTTATCGTCTAACTGGTGGTCTAAGTTCCGTTCCAAGTTTAACATAAATTATATTGTGGGGCATAAAAGTTTCATTATTGATTTTCTTATGGGAGACGAGGACCAATACGATACCCCAGAACGGATGTTATTAAAAGAGAAGAGATTAGCGCTATATGATTCATTATTGGATGGTTTTATTAAATTATTCAAAAAATTGAATAATTTAAAACCACTCTTCAATAAGTTGTTGAAATGGATTCAATCAATTGTTGCTCAAATTTTGGATGATTCACAAGGATTGGAATTTATAAATGAAGGAACAATATCACAATCTGTTTTCTTTAACGAGATACCAAAAAATCAATCGATCGGGTCATTATTTGATAGTAAAAAGAACGGCAAGGGCTTTTTTGATTTTGATAACGCTGATCTTTGGGCGAGATTACACGATCGAAATTGGTTGAATCCTCTCAAGCTGTCTAATAAAAGTTCGCTGAGAACTGCTTTTGAGAAAGCAAATACAATCGAATTTTTTGATTATTTGCATCATCCTCGGTTTAATTATAAAAAAAGATTATCTCCTTATATGGAGAAGATTCATATCCAAAGTAATAATCTTACATATGGGCAATTATTGAATATTTTTCCCATCCACAACAACCTCTTCTCTTTACCGATTGATAGCATAAACCCTATAATCTTAGAATTAGAAAAAGAAAGTATTTTACTCATCAAGTCACAGGTAGCTCATAATGTAAATGTATTAGCTAAATATCTAACTGATCAAAGGTCTTCTAATTTGTATAAATCGTTTAGGTTACTAACTAAATTAAAGTATCTTATTCATGACAAGAGAGCTATTTTCTCGCTCGAAGAGATTCCTACAACACCTTTTACAAGAGAACAACAAAGAGTAGATTTTGAAAAAAACGATGGCCCCCCTTTTTTAAATAGTTCAGATTCTAAAGAAAACAAAAATTCTCGGTGTCAAAGCGATTCGAGCAAAGACATAGATCTTATTCAAAATCAATCTTATGCAGAAGATTTACGATTGATTTTTGAAACCTTGTTCATAAAAATGAACAGGATTGAAATCAATAAAAAGTTAGTGATAAAGTCTACTTCAACAGAGGAATCAAAAAGTCTAGTTGAAAAAAAAGAAATGTATTCTACTTCTCCTTGGTGGAAATGTATCGAGGATGTACTCTTGGATACTTATAAGGAAATTCAAAAAAGTACTTTTTTGAATAAAGATAAAGAAATTCTATATAGGGCATTTCAATTTCAAATAAATTTGTCCAATTGGGAAATTTTTAAGACATATAGGTTATGCGTTTTTACTTCTGCATGGTGGAAATATCTTAAGGATGTATTTTTAGACCCCATTCTGCAAATATTGATAAATAGTAGAGACCAAAATGCATCTATATTGGATCTAATTGAATATAGAAATCATTTTATTATTGACATAATAGATGTATTTAGTATTTTGTGGGCACTTCCTCAGAAATTATTGGCCGTTTTAGAATTGAAATCAAAAAATTATTTTTTAAAATTTTCCAATTATGTTTTTGATTATGTTTCCTATTATTTTTTAAAATTTTCCAGTTATGTTTTTGATTATGTTTCCAAAATCTACAACAATGTTTCCTTTTATTTGTCTCCTTTTTTCTCTAATTATGTTTCAATTTATGTTTCCAAAATCTACAATTTTTTTTACCATTCAAAAAAATGGATAAAATGGTATTTATCAGTTTCATCATGGGTGGAATCATTCAAGGAAGAGATAGAGAATCAAAAACAAGATCTCGAAATGATTAAAATCAAAATGAGAGATCGAGGTAGAACAGTTCCATTCACATTATTTGAGAGGTTGAATTTCCTTCATCCATCTCGGGATTTCACATTCAAGGAATTCAGGGAAATGAAAATGATGGAAAGATTGAAAATGATGGAAAGGTTTATAAGATATATCATAACTGGACTAATAAACAATGAAAAATATTGGGTCCTTTCTGTTTTTTCTCTCGCTGTTAGTTATTTTCTTCTTCCTTTATTTCTTTTCCCTTTGAATCTTATGGATTCCACGAAATACTTTTTCTTCTGGAAGACCGGGCTAGAGAATGAACCCCATTTTGATGAGTTATGCCAAAAATTTCAAACACTCCAGGAACCTATACCAGAAATAATTTTTGGGTGGTTTATAGATCATGAAGATTTTCGTATACCTATAAAAGATCTATATAAGTATTTCAGAAGAAAATGGTCTTACACTCGAGAATTGAAAAGAAACAAAAACTTCTTTTCGATTTACGCAGCAGTGCTCGAGACAACCTGTTCTAGCGTGGATCAACGACAAGAGAAGCAATTAGCTCATTTTATGATTAAAGAGAAAAGTTTATCTGAACTCGGATTGAATTTGCTTACCAATCCTAAGGATTTCTCTTTTAAACGGACCTTGCCTGTTACTGCTGATCCAAATATGCCTATTGCTGGATATATCAATGAGCAGCCAGGACTTCTTTACTTACGATATTTAGCTGAAATTTTCCAAGAAGGCAGAATAAATGACACAAACAAGTTCGATTCATTTGGTTCAGCAGAAAAATCGGTCTTTCTTGCTTTTTGTAATAAGATTACTACCTCTTCACAAAAAAATCGCTGGGATAATCTTAACTCTTCCAGACTAAAACTTGTCTCACTCAACTTAGGACCATCCTCATCTTATTTTTCCAAACGCATTTTATTGATAGGCCCTAGGGACACTGGGCGTTCCTATTTGGCCAAAAGTCTTGCAATGGATTGTTATGTTCCATTAATAAGAATATCTCTGAAACACTTTTTGACTCGAAAAGATGACTGGGCATACGAATTACGAGGAACAACGGAAGATCCAATGCTTTATGTCCCTAGTATTTTTGATGATACTGTCGAAAACAAGTTGGATAGAAAAGATACGGAGAGTGCTGTTTTCAGAAGGCATTTGGAAGTTAAAAGAATGCAACAATTCATGTTTGTCCTCGAAATGGCAAAAGCCATGTCTCCTTGCATAATATGGATTCCAAACATTCATGAACTCCATTTTGAATCGTCCCTTTTTTGTATACTGGTGGAACGTCTCTTTAAGAAAGATTTTCCTGGAATTATAATTGCTTCAACTCATATTCCTAAAAAAGTGGATCCAGCTATAATAGGCTCTGGTGGATTAAATAGATCAATCCACGTTCGAATGCTTCCGTTCTCACAACGAGAAAGGGAATTTGCTATTATTTTACGTAGCAAAGGGGTTTACTTAGAAACAGAATTATCCAGTCCTGATGAATTTGGGTTTCGAACCAAAGGTTTTGATGCACGAGATCTGGCAGCATTTACCAATGAAGTGTTCTTAATTAGTATTGAACAAAGAAGATCAGTTATAGACACAAATATAATTCGATTAGCTTTTAATCGAAACACTAGGGGTTTATTTGCATTCGATGTACAGGACCAGGAAAGACTTCCCTATAAGGTAGGAAAGGCTTTTGTACAACATACACTTAGAAAAATGGATCCTTTATTTATCGATACAGATTGCTTGTTGACAAGGTCTTTTTATTTGTCTCATTGGTACTTAGAGCCTTCGATTGCCGAATCAAGTATAAAGGAATTGACTCTATTTTGTCATATTTTGGGTTGTTTGGCCGGGTCAGCAGCTCAAGATGCTTGGTTTATATCGCACCGAAATAGAGAGAATTGGCGTTCTCTTGATGGATTCATTAAGAATGATTTTGCTCTAGCTTCTAGTCTTTTAGAAAGTTTGTTGACGGAGTTATCCTTAGGGATATCTCAAGATAGGTCTAAGTTTAATAAGACTAAAATACTCACATTGGCTGGTCAGGAGATGGTGAGCAATCATTGGAATATGATGCAAAAAGGGATTTCTTGTTTCGTAAATAACAAGATTCTTAAAAAAGAACAGGTTGCAGTTGACGAAGATCAAGATGAGGATAAATTCTTGAATCATCTGGTTTGGGCTCCTAGAACCTGGCGCCTTAGTTTTCTTCGCAGTAATCAATTTGATATTATCAGAAGACCTAACCAATTGATTGAATTGCTTCGAGAATACGAGGGTTTCTCTGATTTTGAATCCATGAAATCTAAAAGGGACTCTCCTTATGGTAGGACTGACGCAAAGGATAAAACGCTAAAAAAATGGAATTCCGAAATGAAAGCGATGTTAAAAGAGCAGCCTATAATAGTAGAAAAGGATCTATCATGGGAAACAGAATCATTTGATTTAGATTACCCAATGCAGTATCAATCCTCTAATCACTCCATCTTTTTCGTAGATAGATTTATTTGGAATCCCGCGAGTTTTTTATTGCAAGAGAAGCGCCCTTATTTGTTTTCACGACGAGAATTTTGCATAAATGAAGAGATGCTGAGAAGGATTTATATGAGTTACATTCCAATAAGGAAACAAGTAAATAAGAACCCTTTTAGAAAAAGGACTGTTTTAGGTGTTTATCGCGAGAGCAAAATTATGGAAATGAAAGAATGGAACCTCGAGGAGATTATGCCTGAAGAGCATATTTTTTCTTTGCAACGTCTTCAAGCATGTGGTGTCGAATGGAGCCATATTTCCCCATATAATCCTTCGTCCACATATAGCCGTTGGTTGATTGAATTTTCGCCAATAGTGGACCGCTTGGCATTCAAGGTTGATAGTCGTCAAAGAGGAACCACTCGTTGGTTATCCGAATGTTTCATTCATAATTTTCTATCTGAGAGTTATCAATATTTAGTAAATATGTTCCTATCTGAAAGAATACTAATGAATCGAATAATGAAGACATTATCGGAAAAGAGAATACTTTTTTCGAATGATATTGTAGACCTAATAAAAGAAGAAAGAAATAGAAAAAAAGGAGACTGACTAGATCTTGAACCTGAAGATAGATCTCTTCTCATTCAGAATGTTCAAACCATGAGAGAAAGAGAATAAGCATAGTAAATAATTACTAGACGTGGGATCCCACGTCTAGTGGTTTACTCGCATAAGACGAGGGGTTTTTATTTAATCTCTGCCTATCGAGAGAATAACAATTGTTAATTGAATTGGCATAATGCTTATTATGCCTTGAAGAGGACTCGAACCTCCACGCGTTATAGCACGAGATTTTGAGTCTCGCGTGTCTACCATTTCACCATCAAGGCATCGATCAAAAAGCGGATCGTATTCTATGAATAACAATTCTATATAAGAAAAGAAGTATATTATCACATTTGCATGTAACATATACTTCTTTTCTTTTTATTGCCAGAGGATCATTTTTCTATGTGTCAAAAGAAGTGCGACCTTATCACACGCGTATATGTAATCTAAAGATATATTGACTGATCATAATCTCAATCTATTTCCTCTCTTTTGGAAGAGATGGAGACAAATAAATATTTTGCAGCACATTAGGAGTTTTTTCTCCGTCTCGTTCTGTGATTAATAACTTAATTCTTTTTAGATTAAATTATATATATAAATAAAACTCAAAAATACGGAAGAAAGAATAGGATAGAAGTTATCATGCTTGTTTGAGTAAGGGCGATGAAATTAACTAATACCATGCGAATAGAAGAATAGCTAATATTTCCAGACGCCATACAT